TTTAGCTCTATGAGTTATGAAAACACCTACTCGTTCCTGCTCGTAGACTCATTCGTATCGGACCACGATGTAGTAGTAAGAATATACATAGAGATGGATGAGAGAGAATAGAAATACTCCTTTTCATTCTGTTGCATTGCAGAAGGTTCAAGACGAGAATGGATAAAAAATATTGAATGGAATAGATATTGTGAATAGAATCTGGTCAATGGGGGGGGAACGCACTTCCCTCCCCTTAAATTGTTCCATCGATGTTATTCAATAGGTGATTCGAGGATCAGATAGAAACTCTGAAAACTCGGGATCGAGCTATCATGCATTTACCTATATTGAATCGGTTCGGTCCAGTTTCAAATATTTGTTCCAACAACGAATCTTCGGAACCCAATTTTTTTTTGAAAGGATGATGGATGAAAAATCCAATTCATCGTATACCTTTTGATCATATAGGGTGCTCGGAAATGGTCGAAATAGTGAAATAGGAGGATCGCTATGACTGTAGCCCTTGGAAAGTCTTCTAAAGAAGAAAAAACTTTATTTGATATTGTGGATGACTGGCTACGCAGAGACCGTTTCGTTTTTGTGGGTTGGTCTGGTCTATTGCTCTTTCCTTGTGCCTATTTTGCCTTAGGTGGATGGTTCACGGGTACAACCTTTGTGACTTCATGGTATACTCACGGATTGGCCAGTTCCTATCTGGAAGGTTGTAATTTCCTAACTGCTGCAGTTTCTACTCCTGCTAATAGTTTAGCACATTCTCTGCTGCTATTATGGGGTCCCGAAGCACAAGGAGATTTTACTCGTTGGTGTCAATTAGGTGGTCTATGGACCTTCGTTGCTCTTCATGGTGCTTTCGGTCTAATAGGTTTCATGTTACGTCAATTTGAACTTGCTCGATCTGTACAATTGCGACCTTATAATGCAATTGCATTCTCTGGTCCAATTGCTGTCTTTGTTTCTGTATTTTTGATCTATCCATTGGGCCAGTCCGGTTGGTTTTTCGCACCTAGTTTTGGTGTAGCAGCTATTTTCCGATTTATCCTCTTCTTTCAAGGTTTTCATAATTGGACCTTGAATCCATTTCATATGATGGGAGTTGCCGGAGTATTGGGTGCTGCTCTTCTATGTGCTATTCATGGTGCTACCGTGGAAAATACTTTATTTGAAGATGGTGATGGTGCAAATACGTTCCGTGCTTTTAACCCGACTCAAGCTGAAGAGACTTATTCCATGGTCACTGCTAACCGCTTCTGGTCCCAGATTTTTGGGGTTGCTTTTTCCAATAAACGTTGGTTACATTTCTTCATGTTATTTGTGCCAGTGACCGGTTTATGGATGAGTGCCATTGGAGTAGTTGGTCTAGCTCTAAACTTACGTGCCTATGATTTTGTTTCCCAGGAGATCCGTGCAGCAGAAGATCCTGAATTTGAGACTTTCTACACAAAAAATATTCTCCTGAACGAAGGTATTCGTGCTTGGATGGCGGCTCAAGATCAGCCTCATGAAAACCTTGTATTCCCTGAGGAGGTCCTACCCCGTGGAAACGCTCTTTAATGGAACTATAGCTTTAGCTGGTCGTGATCAAGAAACCACTGGTTTCGCTTGGTGGGCCGGTAATGCCCGACTTATCAATTTGTCTGGTAAATTGCTTGGGGCTCACGTGGCTCATGCCGGATTAATTGTATTCTGGGCCGGAGCAATGAACCTCTTCGAAGTGGCTCATTTCGTACCGGAAAAGCCTATGTATGAACAAGGATTGATTTTACTTCCCCATCTAGCTACTCTAGGATGGGGAGTCGGTCCTGGTGGGGAAATCGTGGACACTTTTCCATATTTTGTATCTGGGGTACTTCACTTAATTTCTTCTGCGGTTTTAGGTTTTGGTGGTATTTATCATGCACTCATAGGACCCGAAACTTTAGAAGAATCTTTTCCATTCTTTGGCTATGTATGGAAAGATAGAAACAAAATGACCACAATTTTGGGTATTCACCTAATCTTGCTAGGTGTTGGTGCTTTTCTTCCAGTGCTTAAGGCTTTGTATTTTGGAGGTGTATATGATACTTGGGCTCCCGGCGGTGGAGATGTAAGAAAAATTACGAACCCGACTCTTAACCCAAGTGCTATATTTGGTTATTTACTGAAATCTCCTTTCGGAGGAGAAGGATGGATCGTTAGCGTGGACAATCTAGAAGATGTAATTGGAGGACATGTATGGTTAGGTTCCATTTGTATCTTCGGTGGTATCTGGCATATCTTAACCAAACCTTTTGCATGGGCTCGCCGTGCATTCGTATGGTCCGGAGAAGCTTATTTGTCCTATAGTTTAGCGGCTCTATCTGTCTTTGGTTTTATTGCTTGTTGTTTTGTTTGGTTCAACAATACAGCTTATCCCAGTGAATTCTATGGGCCCACCGGCCCAGAAGCCTCTCAAGCTCAAGCGTTTACTTTTCTAGTTAGAGACCAACGTCTTGGAGCTAGTGTGGGGTCTGCTCAAGGACCTACTGGTTTAGGTAAATACCTTATGCGTTCTCCGACTGGAGAAATTATCTTTGGGGGGGAAACGATGCGTTTTTGGGATCTCCGTGCTCCCTGGTTGGAACCCCTAAGGGGCCCTAATGGTTTGGACCTGAGCAAGTTGAGAAAAGACATACAGCCTTGGCAGGAACGACGTTCGGCAGAATATATGACTCATGCTCCTTTAGGTTCTTCAAATTCTGTGGGTGGTGTAGCTACCGAAATCAATGCGGTGAATTATGTCTCTCCCCGAAGTTGGTTATCCACCTCCCATTTCGTTCTAGGATTTTTCTTCTTCGTAGGTCATTTGTGGCATGCGGGAAGGGCTCGTGCAGCTGCAGCAGGATTTGAGAAAGGAATTGATCGTGATTTTGAACCTGTCCTTTCAATGACTCCTCTTAACTGAAACAAGAGATCGAACCAGATGGAAGAGAAATCGATTCAATTTCATTACATCAATCTCCCATATCGGCGGGATAGGAGTCTTTTCAAATACTTTCCAACTGGATCCTTGTAGCTCGGCTATATCCAGCCGAGCTATTCTCTTTTTTTGTACTAGACCGGACCAATAAATGTGATTGTTGAAAAAAGCAACAGGAGAGAGAGGGATTCGAACCCTCGATAGTTTTTTTACTATACCGGTTTTCAAGACCGGAGCCATCAACCACTCGGCCATCTCTCCGGGGACAACTTCTATTCTACCTAATACCTAACTATAAGCATAAGGTCGGGCCGATACCAACTATACCTGTGACATATGATTATTTTTTCATGATCATCTGGAATGGAAAAAAGAAACGAATTTCCCTCTCCTCTCACATTCAAATATAAAATTGAAAAAGTTTGACTCGATCAATTTATGGTCAAATCCTTTACATAGTGCATTTGATCAGAATTTCAAATTGGGGATCGGATGGTATAGTCTATTCAATCTGTTGGGAGCTTGTAAGATCACAACCATGACTATTGCTTTCCAATCGGCTGTGTTTGCATTAATTGCTATTTCATTTTTACCAGTGATTGGTGTACCTGTTGCACTTGCCTCTCCCGATGGCTGGTCAAGTAGCAAAAATGTTGTATTTTCGGGTGTATCATTATGGATCGGATTAGTCCTTTTTGTAGGTATCCTTAATTCTTTCATATCTCAGATCTGTTCTAGATGTTTTAGGCTCAAACTTCCCCCCCTCCCGGAGGGCTTTATAGCTCTTCTATAGGGCCTTTTTCTTCAGGCCCAAGGAGGAGGGGTTTTCCGTAATTGAATAATTGGATCATTAAGAATATGGTATCTACTTACGAATGGATTGAACATATATGTATTTTCCATATTATGTTACAATTTTATGAATATATATATATATATATTCAGAACGAATAAAATGCGGGTATGGTTGAATGGTAAAATTTCTCCTTGCCAAGGAGAAGATGCGGGTTCGATCCCCGCTACCCGCCATATCCGTCACATGGAATATGAAAATGAATAGTTCATGTATTGATCGTATCTTTCCCTCACTTTTCATTCAATTATAAAATGATAATGAGAGAGTAATACTTTCTCAAATGAGAAAGTAATCCTTTCCGGACCAAAATACTTCTTATGTTCTGGTCTGGCGGAGACGGGATTTGAACCCGTGACCTCAAGGTTATGAGCCTTGCGAGCTACCAGACTACTCTACTCCGCACCATTGATTGATATCATAAACAGAATGGGTACACCAAACAATCAAGGGATATACTCCCTATCCCATATAGGGATAGGGGTACTTTTCCGGTATCACAATAAACTTCAATAACTTTTTTATTTTCCTACCAACTTGATTTTGTTATCCCGGGCAATAAACATGCGTGGGCCATCTCACGGAGTACGTGTCCGGACAATCCAAAGTCTCGATAGTTGGCTCTAGGTCTTCCAGTCGAAGAACAACGTCGATGGAGACGTGTAGGTGCACTATTACGTGGTGAAGATTGCAATTTTCTATGAATTTCCCATTTGTCATCCAATGATGAAACTTTGCCTTCTTCCTCCAAAGATTGACGAATCAAATGATATTTCCGTTCCAGTGCTTGTCTCTTCTTCTCTCTCTGAATGAGACTCTTTCTCGCCATAATAGTTCAGTCGGTACTATTACCTACCAGGAATCAAAATATAGATCAGATTTTAGATGGAGAAATATTACGTTGATTACTTTTTCTCTGTGGGGTATTGTCATTGATACAATAATATCCCATTCACTTATGAAATTGATGAAGAATAATTACCCAAATTTACCTGATGTAGAGGCAATTAAAAAAGCTGCATAAGTGAATATATAACCTACAGAAAAGTGAGCTAATCCAACTAATCGTGCTTGAACAATGGAAAGAGCTACTGGCTTGTCCCTCCATCGAACTAAATTAGCCAAAGGTGTGCGTTCATGGGCCCATGCAAGAGTTTCGATCAGTTCCTGCCAATATCCGCGCCAAGAAATCAGGAACATAAATCCAGTAGCCCAAACAAGATGCCCGAATAAGAACATCCACGCCCAAACAGATAAACTGTTCATACCGAAAGGATTGTATCCATTAATAAGTTGTGAAGAATTTAACCATAGATAATCCCTTAGCCATCCCATTAAATAAGTGGAAGACTCATTAAATTGCGCTACATTACCCTGCCATAAAGTTATATGCTTCCAATGCCAATAAAAAGTAACCCATCCAATAGTATTCAACATCCAGAAAACTGCTAAATAAAAAGCATCCCAGGCCGAGATATCGCAGGTACCACCCCGTCCCGGACCATCGCAAGGAAAACTATAACCAAAATCTTTCTTATCTGGCATTAGCTTGGAACCACGCGCATCCAAAGCACCTTTAACTAGGATCAATGTAGTTGTATGCAAACCTAGAGCAATAGCATGATGAACCAAAAAGTCTCCAGGACCGATTGTTAAGAACAATGAATTCTTATTATCATTTATAGCATTCAACCAACCGGGTAACCATATGCTCTTACCTGCTTCGAATGCTGGACCACTTGTTGAAGATAGGAGTACATCGAAACCATATAAGGTCTTACCATGAGCAGATTGTATCCACTGAGCAAATATGGGCTCGATCAAGATTTGTTTTTCTGGAGTACCGAAAGCAAGCATAACATCATTATGAACATAAAGTCCCAAGGTATGGAAACCTAATAATAAACTAACCCAACTAAGATGAGATATTATAGCTTCCTTATGCTCCAACATTCTCGCCAATACATTATCCTTATTCTGTTCCGGATTATAATCCCTAATGAGGAATATAGCTCCATGAGCAAAGGCTCCTGTCATAATGAACCCAGCAATATATTGATGATGAGTATATAATGCAGCTTGGGTGGTGAAGTCTTGTGCTATGAATGCATAAGCGGGTAAAGAATACATGTGTTGAGCTACCAAGGAAGTGATAACCCCCAAAGAAGCTAAAGCAAGACCCAATTGAAAATGAAGAGAATTATTGATTGTGTTATAAAGACCCTTATGTCCGCGTCCTAATAGGCCTCTTGGAGGAACATGTGCCTCCAAAATATCTTCCATACTGTGACCAATCCCAAAGTTGGTTCTATACATATGACCAGCAATTGAAAAAACAAATGCAATAGCTAAATGATGATGAGCGATATCAGTCAGCCATAAACTTTGAGTTTGTGGATGAAATCCTCCGAGAAGAGTTAGAATAGCAGTTCCTGCCCCTCGGTAGGTACCAAATAAGTGACTACTGGAATCAGGATCTTGAGCATAAAGATTCCACTGACCTGTGAAAAGCGGTTCTAAACCTTGGGGATGCGGTAATACATTCAAAAAATTATCCCATCTGACGTGCTCTCCCCTTGATTCAGGAATAGCGACATGAACTAAATGCCCTGTCCAAGCTAGAGAACTGACTCCGAAGAGTCCTGACAAATGATGATTTAGACGGGATTCGGCATTTTTGAACCATGAAACACTTGGTCTCCATTTAGGTTGTAGATGTAACCTACCCGCTATTAAAAAGATGGCAGAAAGAAATAGCAAGAAAATAGCTCCAGTATAAAGATCTTCGTTAGTGCGTAAGCCGATTGTATACCACCACTGATAAACACCAGAATAAGCAATATTGACCGGACCGGGAGCACCTCCTCGGGTAAAGGCTTCTATAGCTGGTTGACCAAAATGAGGATCCCAAATTGCATGAGCAATGGGTCTTACATGTAAGGGATCGCGTACCCATGCTTCAAAATTGCCTTGCCAAGCCACATGGAACAAATTACCAGAGGTCCACAGAAATATTATTGCCAACTGACCAAAGTGGGAAGCAAAAATTTTATGATAAAGGCGTTCTTCGGTAATATTATCATGACTCTCGAAGTCATGTGCGGTCGCAATACCGAACCAAATACGACGAGTAGTGGGGTCCTGGGCCAAGCCTTGGCTGAACTTTGGAAATCTTGATGCCATAATGCTTTTCAAATCCTCCTAACCATTATCCTACTGCAATAATTCTTGCCAGGAAGAACGCCCATGTTGTGACGATTCCACCCAGAAGGTAATGAGCTACTCCTACAGCACGTCCCTGTACAATACTCAAGGCTCTGGGCTGGATAGCAGGAGCAACCTTCAATTTATTATGGGCCCAAACGATAGATTCAATGAGTTCTTGCCAATACCCACGGCCGCTGAATAAGAACATTAAACTAAAGGCCCAAACAAAATGAGCACCTAAAAATAAAAGACCATATGCAGATAATGAAGAACCATAAGATTGGATCACTTGAGAGGCTTGTGCCCATAGAAAGTCACGGAGCCACCCATTAATCGTAATGGAACTCTGTGCAAAGTTTCCTCCCGTGATATGAGTAACCACTCCCTGATCACTTATACTACCCCAAACATCGGACTGCATTTTCCAGCTGAAATGGAATATTACTACCGAAATTGCATTGTACATCCAGAATAAACCAAGGAAAACATGATCCCAGGCAGATACTTGACATGTTCCTCCTCTCCCAGGTCCATCACAAGGAAAGCGAAAACCAAGATTCGCTTTATCAGGTATTAAACGGGAGCTACGGGCAAATAGAACACCTTTAAGTAGGATTAAAACAGTCACATGGATAGTAAATGCATGAATGTGATGTACCAAAAAATCCGCGGTTCCTAATGGAATTGGTAACAAAGCCACTTTGGAACCTACTGTCACCAAATCACCACCTCCCCAGGTTAAGCTGGTACTCGCTGCTGCACCAGGAGCTGTTGAACCAGGTGCTGAAGCATGAGTGTTTTGTATCCATTGAGCAAAAATAGGTTGTAATTGTATAGCAGTATCTGAGAACATATCTTGAGGACGTCCTGGAGCGCTCATAGTATCATTATGAATATACAGACCAAAACTATGAAAGCCTAAGAATATACATACCCAGTTGAGGTGTGATACAATTGCATCACGATGTCTAAGAACGCGATCTAATAAATTGTTGTATTGAGTAGTTGGGTCATAGTCTCTTACCATAAAAATCGCTGCATGCGCAGCAGCGCCAACTATGATAAACCCACCAATCCACATATGATGTGTGAACAGAGAGAGTTGGGTACCATAGTCAATAGCTAGGTATGGATAGGGGGGCATCGCATACATGTGGTGAGCTACGACAATAGTTAAAGATCCTAACATAGCTAGGTTAATAGCTAATTGAGCATGCCATGAAGTAGTTAAGATCTCATAAAGACCTTTATGGCCCTCCCCCGTAAATGGACCTTTATGAGCTTCTAAAATTGTCTTGATGTTATGGCCAATGATCCAATTGGTCTTATACATATGACCGGCTATCAGGAAAAGAATTGCAATAGCCAAATGATGATGCGCAGTATCGGTCAACCACAGACCCCCCGTGACTGGATTTAATCCTCCACGAAAAGTCAAAAAGTCTGAATATTCCGACCAATTCAGGGTGAAAAATGGGGTCAATCCCTTAGCAAAACTGGGATAAAGTTGAGCCAAAAGATCGCGATTCAAAATAAATTCATGAGGAAGTGGTATCTCTTTAGGATCCACTCCAGCGTCTAGAAGTTGGTTAATGGGTAAGGAGACGTGTATTTGGTGTCCTGCCCAAGATAGAGACCCAAGTCCTAGTAACCCTGCTAAATGATGGTTCAACATGGATTGTACATCCTGGAACCAAGCCAATTTTGGGGCAGCTTTGTGATAATGAAACCAACCAGCAAAAAGCATTAACGCTGCAAAGATCAATGCACCAATTGCAGTGCAGTAAAGTTGTAATTCACTGGTTATTCCAGATGCTCGCCAAATCTGGAAGAACCCAGAGGTTATTTGTATCCCTCGAAAACCTCCACCTACATCCCCATTCAATATTTCTTGACCTACTATTGGCCAAACTACTTGAGCACTGGGTTTGATGTGAGTGGGATCAGCCAGCCATGCTTCATAATTGGAGAAACGAGCGCCATGATAGTACATCCCACTTAGCCAAATAAAGATGATCGCTAGTTGACCAAAATGAGCGCTAAATACTTTGCGAGAAATATCTTCCAAATCATCAGTATGACTATCAAAATCGTGAGCATCAGCATGTAAGTTCCAAATCCAAGTGGTAGTCTCAGGGCCTTTAGCTAGCGTCTTTGAGAAATGACCAGGTTTGGCCCATTTCTCAAAAGAGGTTTTGACAGGATCCCTCTCCACTACGACCTTTACTTCTGGTTGTTCTGGTGAACGAATGATCATTGAATTCTCCCCTTTCCGGATGGGACATAAATAAGAAGAAACCTGCCAATAGGAATTAGTTAACTTCCGAGAGATATATCTCAACTCGTTTCTCCCCTTATTTTCTAGTGTATGACTGGAGCTACTATGATACGGGAGTCGATCTGAGGCAGGTGTTCAGTGTTATTATGACATATTTTTAAGGTGCTTAAGGGACTGTGGGCTATTATGACCCAAAAAAAGACTTTTTGTGTAATTTCAAAAGCATTTACCGGTTATTTTTACAATGGTTCTAGATGGATAAATATATATCCATAATATCCATATATATATATTTATCCACCTATTAATACTCCTCCGTATGTTCCATATCAAAGACCATCCATCCATTATAAATCTTTATTAATGGATCATTAATGAAAGACATCTCCGGATGGATTTTACCCCTATTAAGAAGATCCATTAACAATCCAGAACCAGAAAAGGTATTATTTATTATATTGTCAATATATTCCTATGAGATGCCGACGGAATTGAATCTAATTTTGGGGAATATTCTGGAATAATTCCATTTATTTCGAGAAAATCAGATATTAATTCAAACGATTTCCCGATAATAGAAATTATCATTCTCCAAAGCGTCCTGTAATCTTTAACCAATTTTGTGCTTCGATGTAATTGCCTGGAGCAAGTGCTATAGCTTGTTCCCAATACTCAGCAGCCTGATCGAACCAAGCCTCCGCAGTTTCAGGATCTCCCTGTCGAATGGCCTGTTCTCCTCGGTCGGGATAGGTCCACTTGGAAAAGTTTTCTTCCCTCAGAACCGTACTTGAGAGTTTCCTACCTCATACGGCTCAATCAACTATTCTTTAGTCCTCTACCCAAATTTCCAAAATATTCTTGGATTGGAGATTATTCATTGGGAGTTCAGATTAACCAAAGGACCAAAAAAAGTAAATGACATGAGTTTCTGATTTCACTTCCAATCAATTAAATGATCAGGTTCTATCTTTTCTCCTACCCTCAAAAAGATGAAGTATAGGAAGAGATATACTTCAGATTGATCGTCCAAATAAAAGTCTTTTTGCAAGGTAACTATCTCAGTTCCATATAGAATTTTTGAAGAGTACTTTCCGTCTGGAGTACTTCACATCTTTAGGATCTGATGCTACACCACTGCTCAATAGCTTAGTAGATCGACTCTATTACATAAGTTGATTCCTGATTCTTGTCAATGAGCAGATTTGATCGTATCAGCCCGAACCTTCTTTCAATAATTGATCTTTATGGTGCTTCCATCATCAATTTAATTTTTTATCCATGGAATACTTAGGCTCTATCTATCTATTCATATTCGGGCTCCTATGAGAGATGTTTTTTTTTGCTACAGCTTATAAAAACCGTTACTTGGGACGGTGCATATGTAGAAAGCCTTTTCTTTTGTTCTTACCCGTAGTAGTTATTAACTAAGTTATTCTATGGTACAGATAGCCGCACGTAATGACAGATCAAGGCCGTATTATTAAGAGCTTGTGGTAAGGATGGGTTCCGTTCTAATGCTTGAAAATAATATTCCAAAGCCTTCGTATGTTCCCCATTACTTGTATGGACAAGACCTATATTATATAGTATATAACTTCGATCATAAGGGTCAGTTTCCAGTCGCATAGCTTCATAATAATTTTGTAAAGCTTCCGCATATTCCCCTTCCGATTGAGCTGACATCCGTTACGGTCGTTCATTCCATTGAAATGATCTCCGCTTCAAAACCGTACATGAGATTCCCACCTCATACGGCTCCTCCTTTCTTTACAGTACGTAATACGGGGAGTAATCCGTGGAATTGAAAAAAGAAAAAAGATTCTGACCCAATATTATGAATTAACAGGGGCTAGTGTATTTCCAATGAATCTCTAGCCATCCTTCTTGCAAAGATTCTTTTCCGAACACCAAGGATCTTAGTACTAGGAATGGAACCTCTAACAATTTCTTTGTTCTTAACGCCCTGTATTCTCCGGGGATTAATCACTTCAACAATCTCCGATGGTTCCATGATAGGGGTATCCGAAGTACAAACGAGATGGATGTTTGTTGTCCCAACCATTCTCACTACCCTTCGGAAAAGGGTAATGCATATGGGCTATAACGAAGCTTTTGTGTTGTTGATTTCCATACGTAGTGCTTTCTCCCCCCATGCGCGCCTATCAGATAGGTTAAACTATACAAGCAAGGCCTATTGCATAGGTGTAACCTTTCGCTCGGTACTAAAATCCTCAGGAGATGAGAGCATCTAAGGCTGCATTGACCGGGGATACACGACAGAAGGAATTGTTCTATCTCCAGAACTCACCTTCACTGAGCGTAAGTTTTATTTTACCCAATTTTTATTCCCGAATACCTTTTCTTTCCCAAAAAAATAAGAACGGAAAAAATATCAAATCACACCATCTCTGTAATAGGTAAATGCTTCTTTTTCCCCCGGAGCCATCGGGATTATTCGCAATAAGATATCCGCTACAATTGTGAAGGTCTTATCAATAAAATTGTCATTTCTCTGAGATCTAGGCATAGTCAATTACAGATTTTATAATTTCCTTCATTCCCTTACGCAAATGATTCCATGAACGAAATTTTTTCTGGTGCACAATACCATAAAATTGATTTCCTTACAATCGTAAATATGTTCTCATTCTATCTATTCCAATTGATTTTTCAAAATGGGAATAGATAGGGAATATTTTCAATAATTGTTCATTAGTAATATTGATGAATAATAATGGAAAAAAAAAAGATTCGTATTAAAAGAATACTAGATTCGGTAAACTCGAGAAGTCCAGTTCGATCATGATCCGAACAAAGAAAGAGTTAAACGATCGAGCATTGCATAATGAGAATGAAATGCCCACCTAGCAATTGTGTGCACATATCCATATAGATAAAGGAATATCGGGAAAAATATGGTCATCATGCATGACACAGGATCATTGCAAAAGAATTAGTTTTCATACAATTGATAACACGATCACTACAGATCCATATATGATCATCATATGGAATGGATCAATTAATCTGTCTAAAATTATTGATTGGGCGATCCGAATAAGATCGTCAAATCAACAGGGATGATTGAGGATTTCCTAAAATAGGAGGAAGTTTGATAAAATGTCCTTTTGTCTTTCCGGGGGAGATTGAATAATTACCTTATTTATTATCTATTTTTTTCCAAAAGATGGAACTGTTCGTACCCGAACAAAAAGACTTTGTAAGGAAGTTGCTATTTACTAATTTTGTTAATGAAAACCGATAGATCTCATAGGAAAGATGGCCGAGCGGTTCAAGGCGTAGCATTGGAACTGCTATGTAGGCTTCTGCTTACCGAGGGTTCGAATCCCTCTCTTTCCGTATCTTCGCCTTACTATTTTCTTCTCATCCATTGTTTTTCCAATCTATTGAATCCCAATAGGACGATCTCCTAATTCCGGGATCAATCTCCTTCTATTTGTGATATAGAAAATAGAATGAACATTGGTTCGTGGTATGGGAAAGGTAAAGACCATTTTAAGAAGCAATAAAAGTATCGTGGATAACAAGATTCTAATGTAACGTACGGAAGGATTATAAAATGTCCCCTTTGGGGAGGGGAAAAAGAAGGGAGAAGAACATAATTTCCAGATGTCCAGCAACCCAACCCCTCCTTTTCATTTCATTCTCGATTCAAGCTTGACGGGAATAATACTCTACGACCAGCAATTCATTAATCTTCAAACTGATCCATTTACTATCTATTATTTGATTGATGAATCCTTTATATTGTAACGAATTAAAAGTCAAATGATTTGGCAATTTATCCCTCTGTAACAGATCTATATTCTTCCTAATAATAGTCCTCAATCTTTGTTGATCTCTTATAGTAATCACATCTTGAGGTTTGCAAGGGTAACTTGGTATATCTACCATATGGTCATTGACCCGGATATGTCCATGATTAACTAATTGTCTAGCTCCGGGAATGGTGGGAGCCATACCCAATCGAAAAATAATATTATCCGAACGCATTTCAAGTAATTGCAATAGGACCTGGCCCGTTGATCCCTTGGCTCTTCTAGCAATACGAACATATTTCAGTAATTGTCGCTCCGTTAGTCCGTAATGAAAACGCAATTTCTGTTTTTCTTCTAGCCGGATACGATATTGAGAGATTTTCCTGGAAGAAGACCGGTTTATAGAATCATTTCTGTATTTGGGTCTTTTACTAGTTAGCCCTGGTAAAGTTTTCAGACGACGTATTATTTTTAAACGAGGTCCCCGATAACGGGACATAGAAACTCCTTATTCAATTAACAATTAGTGCTGGAAAGAAGAAAGGATAGTATAACCCGTACGAGTACTGGAATTATTTTATATAGAGAATGAAGATCTTTCTCCAAAGATCCTAATAGTTCCAATCATTCATCCCGTTCCTAGTTGGGAGTAAGTGATCACGGCATAACGGACCCGACGAACAATCGGAAGAGTATTCTCCATTCCATCGTGATCCTCCCAAAACTTTGTGGATTATGGGAATGAGAGGAACGGAAAAGAGCCAGCTATCGGGATCGAACCGATGACCATCGCATTACAAGTGCGATGCTCTAACCTCTGAGCTAAGCAGGCTCAATGGAATATAACTCCTCATTTCATTGGCGTGAGATCTATAGATTCTTTTGGAATCCTAACAATTATAGCGCGAATCAGATTCAATGACGCAATCCAGATTCAAATTACAACGGAACATCGTTTGAATGTAGATTCCTTCAAGGGAAAGAAAAGGGAAGTAAGGGTCAATTGATATCGATCGTTTTACTCACTATTCCAAATCGACTAGGGGAGGATAATAACATTGCATTGAAAATGCAGAAATAATATAATGATTCCCAGTCATATTCGATTGGGGTAGAGATAGAGATGGCGAGAGAAGAGGAGTAGGGGATGATATTTCTCTCATCCAATATTGAGCAAATATCCAATGAATAACGCTGATGAAGATTACATAATAGGATTAGATCAAGGTATGATCTCGTTCTCTGAGAAGGGGATATGGCGGAATTGGTAGACGCTACGGACTTGATCGAATTGAGCCTTGGTATGGAAACCTACCAAGTGATAGCTTCCAAATCCAGGGAACCCTGGGATATATTGAATGGGTAATCCTGAGCCAAATCCGGTTCATGGAGACAATGGTTTCTTCTCCTAGGATAGGAAGGGGATAGGTGCAGAGACTCAATGGAAGCTATTCTAACGAATGAATCTCATTTGGTCCAATACTGTATTTATAGAACGCTCTATTTACACCTCGAAAGTGGGAATGTTATATAACACAAAACTCGCGATCAGAACTTGAATCCTTCCAAGCATTTTCTTCGTAAGATAGATGCCAGATTCGAGTTGAAGTAATGATTTTACATTAAGTAATCCAATTATGAACTTATCTACTCTAGATAGAGAGTTGAATCAGTTTTTGGAATTAATGGTTGGACGAGGATAAAGATAGAGTCCAATTCTACGTGTCAATGTCAACAACAATGCAAATTGCAGTAGGAGGAAAATCCGTTGGCTTTATAGACCGTGAGGGTTCAAATCCCTCTATCCCCACCCAGGTTCGTTCCCGAACGACTGATCTATTTTCTCCAATTCCGTTAGTTCGAATCCATTCTCACTTCTCGATTCTTTTACCTCACTATTTTATTTATTCATGAAGAGAAGAAATTAGAACATGAATCTTTCCATCCATCTTATGAAAAGTTGGGTTGATCAGTTGATCATATGATAAAATCATTTTGTGATATATGATCCACATAGACGATATCATTTGGAAATTATTCGATCGCAGTCAATTTTTTATCATATTAGTGGCTTCCAGATCGAAAATAATAAAGATTATTCTAAAAACTAGGAAAAATCCTTTTTTTCCTTATTTTTAGTTGACACAAGTTCAAACCTTGTACCAGGATGATCCACAGGGAAGAGCCGGGATAGCTCAGTTGGTAGAGCAGAGGACTGAAAATCCTCGTGCCACCAGTTCAAATCTGGTTCCTGGCAAGATGTCAATATCCATGTATCCATATCTATCTATTCTAGCTAGATGGATATGGGTACATGGATATTGACAGATACGTATCTATATGTACATACGGAGATACCCCGATCAAAATAGATAGATGAATCCATCTATTCTGTTCTCTCCCTCTTCTTTGCTCATATTGTCCCTCCCTGTCCGTTCCAATTGAATCCCGATACTCCTTACATATAAAAAAGTAGGATCGAGAACTCAGAGGGCAATATTTTACGGTGGAAATAGAATCTATTATAAGCTCTAGTATAAAATCAATCGAATCCTCCTTTTGGTTCTCGTACATCGTGTGCGCGTGATTGGCGCATTTCTGATGCGTCAATAAAATATTTGTATTCGTTAATCCATCTCTCTTCCATATCCGGGAATATGGAAGAATTGAATGGATAAGAATTCGGCTCCGATACTAGTTGGAATCTATTCATCCCATCCCGTCCGAACCGAAATGGAATGTATTATCCAAACGATAGATCTATAATTGCAGGGTTGAAGTAGATCCAAACGTTTCAGAGGGTATCTCGAAAGTAGAATCGAATTGAGGTTCAGAAGATTGATGTAATAACTTTTGATCATAGTTCCCAATATGAATACTGGATCCAACATGATGAAACCTATTATTTATAGTGAAATATTTTCTTCTTTCCTTGTTGGAGCTCGGTCCTCATATATCCATCGAGCTTTCTTTTCTTTCACGAAGTGTCGTTATAGCATCTATAATAGCCTCTGGTTCAGGTGGGCAACCCGGCGAATAGACATCCACAGAAATTAACTTATCTATTCCGCGAACGGTACTATAAGAATCTATACCAAACATTCCTCTGTAATAGTACATGCTCCCATGGCAACTACATATACATATTTTGGTTCGGACATTTGTTCGTATAATCAATCTCACTACAGAAGGAGCCTTTTTCATGGTCACAGTCCCCGCTGTTACAATGAGGTCAGCTCGTCCAGGACCAGATCTTGGTACCGAACCGTAACGATCGGAGTCGAATTGCGAACCTATTAATGAAGCGAATTCGATGGAACCACAACTAGTACCGTAAAGGAGCGGCCATAAACTGGAGAGTCTGGCCCAATTCGTTCGACAGATCGTTTGGGGTAGTTGAAATACCTGGATTCGAAATTGTTTGATCGAGTAAAGGTAACTCTATAGGACAATTATTGGCTTTATGTTATTTTCTACTTCCCTCCCCCCCCCCCGAATACTCGGAAACTGAGGACTATTCCAATGCTCCTTTTTGCCACGCATGAACTGAACAACGATGAAAATAAGCACGAGAATTGAAGATCCTATAAATGCGGATATACCCTGTATACTAGAACTCATAGCCCATAAAAAAAGGGAGACTGTTCCAACATTAGGAACAACAAGAACTGGAGCGAACATATAATGATCCTAGATCGGATCCAAGTATCTTCCATTGGTTCGATACCTGATTCGTAACTAGTAGTCCGGTTCTTGACCAGTAGGGGCCAAAGCTCCGGAAATCAAGGATGCAAGAATAGGTAAGAATGAGGCTAGATATTAATGAAAATATCCAGCCAGAAAGTATTCTATTTGGGAAATAGGAACATGAATATACTCCTTTTAAATAGATTCAATTCTTACCCTTTTCCGTCAAGTTCTTCATCATTCTCCCACCCACCACGGGTGGAAGACCAAAGGACCGAACAATCAATACAATCAATTATAATTGATTCACATATTCTTGTTCGTTTCGACCATGGCTTATTACAAAGTTAATTCAATGAAATGTTACTGGAATGTCTATTGATAATACTTTACATTAATAAAGTATGAGAGAAAGAATGTGATTGGGTCCCGAACTACCCAATTTAAGATCTGAGTCTATACTCATATTATAGAATGAATATGTTGATGATCTTTATCCAGCATCCATGGCTGAATGGTTAAAGCGCCCAACTCATAATTGGCGAACTCGCGGGTTCAATTCCTGCTGGATGCAGGGGAACTGCACATATTCATTCTTTATGGAATGGGAAAAAGTAGGAGGGATAACAACAAACATTTGAAGAATACCAAACCTTTCATTTTATTGAAAGGCTTGGTACTGTTCAGTTAAGCAATACACGATAACAATCCATCAGAGTATTATCCGCCTATTGAAATAGATTCAACAGCAGCTAGATCCAGAGGAAAGTTGTGAGCATTACGTTCGTGCATAACTTCCATACCTAACCTATGATATATCTGTATAATTCAATTTGTTTATGATTCGATATAATAATAACTACAGGCATTACGGGAAAAAAGGTAAAAGGAAGAAAAAATAGAAAAACGAGAGGAGGGATAAAAATTTATGGATGAAGTGAAATATCCAGTACTTACGGAGAAAAGTATTCGTCTATTAGAAAGGAATCAATATACTTTTAACGTCGATTCGCAATCGAACAAAACAAAGATTAAAAATTGGATTGAGCATTTCTTCAATGTGAAAGTGATAGCTATGAACAGTTATCGCCTCCCTGAAAAAGGAGGAAAGAGAGGGTCAATGATAGGACATCCAATACGTTGTAAACGTATGATTATTACACTTAAAACCGGTGATTCTATTCCACTCTTTTCAGAACAATAAGAATTCAAAATTGAAACTAAATGGCCATCCGTTCATATAGAATTTTAACTCCAGACACACGCAATAGATCTGTATCAGGTTTCGATGGAAGAGTGCAGTTTGATCCGCAGAAAAAATTGACCTCTGGACAGCATCATTGTGGGAAAGGTCGTAATGGAAGAGGAATTATTACCGTAAGACACAGGGGAGGGGGTCACAAGCGTCTGTATCGTCAAATTGATTTTCGACGGAATAAGGAAAACATATCGGGAAAAATTGTGACCATAGAATACGACCCTAATCGAAGTGCATACATTTGCAAGGTGCACTACAAGAATGGCGATAAGATGTATATTCTGCATCCCAGAGGGGTCATGATTGGAGATACTATTCTTTCTGGTCCAAAAGCTCCTATATCAATAGGAAATGCCTTACCTCTGAGTGCGGTTTGAATTATTAATTCACGTGATCGGAAGCAACCGATTGGGTTTACAGCAAAACCTATAAATCTATCACTGATCCAACTAGGACACTTTTACGGGACGAACCCCAAAGGGAAACTGAGGATAAATGACAGCAGGTGATTGGATCCAAAAATTGTTCGTATCAGATCATTGGTTTCGAAGATATGATAATATGGAGAGGACCAGATTGTTTGTCCGAAGCATGAACAAAATGGGATAGAGGCACCCTCGAAAAAGACAAGTTACTCACATTTGATCTGATGGTCAGAGGCAGATTCGGAGCTGGACAGTGGTAATAATTCCCAAAAGGAAAAGATGGGGAGAGGAAAAAAAGTAGAAAGAGAGAGAAGATAAAAAGATGTTGAATATGCCTCCTACGTTATCCATAACATACGAAAGTATTAGCGTAATTTGATAAAGTCATTCATTCTGAATGCTACATAAAGAATACAAGCCAGATGATGGAATAGAGAGACCTAGGATGTAGAGAATCGGGACATAGAGAATACAATAAATAGAGGCCCTTTCTAATCTCGATTCTATTTAATCAATATATGTGAATGAATATCATCTCATATACATCCAGAAAGCTGTATGCCTTGAGAGAGGCTTGTACAGTTTGGGAAGGGATTTTTATTCATCGGAATAAGAATCTACTTCAACCAATATGCCCTTAGGCACGGCTATACATAACATAGAAATAACACTTGGAAAGGGTGGACAATTAGCTAGAGCGGCAGGTGCTGTAGCAGAACTGATCGCAAAAGAAGATCGATCGGCCACATTAAGATTACCTTCTGGAGAAGTTCGTTTAATATCTGAGAACTGCTCAGCAACAATTGGACAAGTGGGTAATATCACTGCAAACAATAGAAGTTTCGGTAAAGCTGGAGCTAAACGTTGGTTAGGTAAGCGTTCTGAGGTAAGAGGAGTAGCTATGAACCCTGTAGATCATCCTCATGGAGGTGGGGAAGGAAGAACCCCAATTGGCAGGAAAAAACCCGTGACCCCCTGGGGCTATAGTGCGCTTGGAAAGAAAAGTCGGAAGAGGAATAGATACAGTGATGCTTCAATCCTTCGTCGACGTGAGTAAGAATGGTTGGATATCCATAAAAAAAAAAAAAAAAGGAAAGAAAGGTAATTGATCATGGCACGTTCACTGAAAAAAAATCCTTTTGTGGCTAATCATTCATTGAGGAAAATTCAAAATCTAAACATAAAGGAAGAAAAGAAGATAATAGTGACTTGGTCCCGGGCCTCTGTCATTGTACCCGCAATGATCGGTCATACAATTGCTGTTCATAATGGGAGGGAACATTTACCCATTTATGTAACAGATCGTATGGTAGACCACAAATTGGGGGAATTTGCACCTACTCTACTTTTTCAGGGACATGCGAGAAACGATAAGAAATCTCGTCGTTAATTGAGAGATACTTGTTTATCATTCATTGGGGAGGATGGAGTCAATGGGAAATAATAGTCCAGGTCCGGAGATACGAGCTTTGGCGAGAAATATACGTATGTCTGCTCATAAAGCACGTAGAGTAATTAATCAAATTCGTGGTCGTTCATATGGACAAGCACTTATGATACTGGAACTGATGCCTTATGGGGCCTGTTATCCGATATCACAATTAATTCATTCTGCGGCGGCGAATGCAAATCACAATATGGGTTTGAACAAAGCCAATTTACTCGTTGGTAGAGTCGAAGTGAATGAAGGTGCTGTTTTAAAAAGGGTTCAACCTAGAGCTCAGGGACGTGGTTATCCAATACAGAAACCCACTTGTCATATAACTATTGTATCGGAGGAAATCTCCAGATCGAATGATCCGATTATGTCAATAGACTCCCGAAAAAGAGGATATGTATGGCACAAAAAATAAATCCACTTGGTTTTAGACTTGGTGTAACCCAAAATGATCGTTCCCATTGGTTCGCACAACAAAGGAATTATTCCAAAGATCTCCGAGAAGATCAAAAAATACGTACTTGCATTGAAAACTATGTACGAACACATATAAAGAGCTCCTCGAATTATGGAGGAATTGCACGTGTAGAGATTCGCAGAAAGATCGATTTGATTCAGATAAAAATCTATATTGGATTTCCCAACTTGTTGTTAATAGAAGGTAGGGGTCAAGGAATTGAAAAATTAAGAAACGATGTACTAAATATGCTCAATTCTGTGGACCGAAAACTTCACATTGCTATAGAAAAAGTTGCAAAACCATATAGAAAACCTAATATTCTTGCGGAGTATATTGCCCTACAACTAGAGAATAGAGTTCCATTCAGAAAAACAATGAAGAAAGCTATTGAACTGGCTGAACGGGAAGATGTAGAAGGTATTCAGATCCAAATTGCAGGACGTCTCGACGGAAAGGAAATTGCCCGGGTCGAATGGGACAGGGGAGGTAGGGTTCCCCTACAGACAATTCGGGCTAGGATTGATTATTGTTATTATCCGGTTCAAACCATCTATGGAGTTTTAGGGATAAAAATTTGGATCTTAGAGGATTAGGAATAATTGGTCTTTTTCCCAATCTGCCCGATCATGGATCATCAATTTTATCAGATCAAATAGAAATTAGATTTACCATTTCGGAACCGTGCTATGCTTAGTGTGCGACTCGTTGGAATCGAGCTTTTCATTCTTTTCCGGAGTTATGGAGAACTCGAAATAAGAACGGATTGGTCTCTGGTATAAATAAACTAGAGACTAACTCATTGCTTCATATTGCCAAGATCCAATAACTATGGGTAGATACTATCACCTCAAAAATACTTTCTTCCACGATAGAAAAAATGATATTTTTATCTCTCGTGAAGCGATAAAGGTGTTTGGTAATGCGGAAAAAGAAAAAAAAAAGAAGGAGAAATGAAATCTTCTCCCAATATTGTATGGTTCATTAATTACCCTCCGAAAAGCAGTGTGATAAAGCATAAGAATCATCCTGATTCATTCAAGCAAGATTGAAGGGATTCAGTTTATGAAGGAGAAAGAGCTTCGGATCGATGGAAACTAAGGAAATTGATTCCGTAACAGATGAAAATAAAGCTCCATTGCGGAGGGAAGACCTGGGCATTTAGATAGAAGCTATGGAACGATGGAACCTATGACTGCATAAGATCATATAGGAATCTTAATCATTCATTGGATAGGATGGCGAAATAAACCGAAAACGAATTAATCTCATTGGAGTCTATAAGTAAGTCGACCCCATGGAGCAAATACCGGAAGAGTTAATATTCGCCTGTGACATTATTTATTAAGATTATTGGATGGAAATAAAAGAGTTATTCGTCCTGTAAATTATATTCTATATACGATATGCGTAATGCGTAGATATAGACTCATTTATATATAAATATAAACTACAGTCCAATTTGACATAGATTATTCACGAGGAGCCGGATGAGAAGAAACTTTCATGTCCGGTTCTGGATTAGAGATGGGATCAAAATACTATAAACCATCGACTATAACCCAAAAAGAACAAAATTTCGTAAACAACATAGGGGAAGAATGAAAGGAGTATCTTATCGCGGCAATCGCATTTGTTTTGGTAGATTCGCTCTTCAAGCACTTGAACCTGCTTGGATCACATCTGGGCAGATAGAAGCCGGACGAAGAACGATTACTCGTTATGCCCGTCGTGGCGGAAAAATATGGGTACGTATATTTCCCGACAAACCTATTACAATGAGACCTGCAGAAACACGTATGGGTTCCGGGAAAGGATCTCCCGAATATTGGGTATCTGTCATCAGACCAGGTCGAATACTTTATGAAATGGGCGGAATATCCGAAACCGTCGCTAGAGCAGCTGCTAGAATAGCTGCATACAAAATGCCTATACGTACTCAATTTGTTACTACTTAACCCATACAGAATAAAAGAGCTATTTCTGGTGGAAGAATATTACTAGTTCGTAAGAACTCTTTCTTTTCTTTCTTTTAATGTTATCTGCCGAGGTAACAAATCTTTTGGAGGAAAAATGATTCAGTCTCAAACTTATTTGAATATAGCGGATAACAGTGGAGCCCGAAAAATAATGTGTATTCGAGTTCTAGGAGCAAGTAATCGTAAATGCGCTCATATAGGTGATGTTATCATTGCTATAATTAAAGAAGCAGTACCTAACATGCCCCTGGAAAAATCGGAAGTGGTTAGAGCCGTAGTTATACGCACCTGTAAAGAACTTGAACGTGACAATGGAATGATGATACGATCTGATGACAATGCAGCAGTTGTCATTGATCAGGAAGGAAATCCAAAAGGAACTCGAGTTTTTGGTCCGGTTGCTCAGGAATTGAGACAATTGAATTTCACGAAAATAGTTTCATTGGCTCCCGAAGTCTTATAAGTACTGATAGATCTTGTAGAAATCTTCTACTTACTGATAGTTCATCAAATGGTACATGGATCAATTCATTGCACCTCAGGCATATTCCTCGAAGAAGATCGAACATGCCTTTTATATCGAGACCAGGAATTCCTAAGAATTCGTTCGTCATGGGTAACGATACTATTGCCAATCTAATTACTTCTATAAGAAATGCCGACATGGCAGAAAAAGGAACAGTTCGAGTAACAGCTACTAATATAACCAGGAACATTGGAAGGATCCTTTTACGAGAAGGTTTTATAGAAGATGTTAGGGAACATCAGGAAGGCCAAAAATCTTTTTTTATATCGACTTCAAAATATCGGAGAAGGAAGAAAAGGACATATATAACCACGTCAAAGCGTACCAGCAAACCTGGTTTAAGAATTTATTCCAATTATCGAGAAATTCCAAGAGTTCTAGGTGGAATGGGGATCGTAATTCTTTCTACTTCCCAAGGAATTTTGACGGATCGAGAAGCTCGACAGAAAAAAATTGGAGGAGAAATATTATGTTATGTATGGTAATTAATCTCAATTTTGTCCAAAAATATTGATTCTGTAAGATATCCCCATGGTATTCAAATCGGAGCAAGTTTGGTTCGAGACACCATTCATATTAATCCAAGCACGTTAGTCAATTTTTTTTATCAAAAGAGGAGGAGATTCGATGAACAAACAGAATTTGATCCATGCGGAAGGTTTGGTTACTGAATCACTCCCCAACGGTATGTTTCGAGTTCTGACAGATAATGGATGTCAGATTCTGACTCATATTTCAGGTAGGATTCGACGTAATTCCGTACGAATACTACCAGGAGATAGGGTCAAGGTTGAATTAAGTGCTTATGATTTAACCAAAGGACGTATAATATATAGACTTAGCAACAAATCTTCAAACGATTGAATCGCCTTTTGAACATCTGATAGGGATCGAGAATCATAGATTCAATGGACTTTCTCAGGGAACAAAATGTAATATGAGCAAATTGGAGGGTCACAAATATGAAAATTCGTGCTTCTATTCGTAGAATTTGTGGAAAATGTCGACCAATTCGTAGACGGAAACGAGTTATGATAATTTGTTCCAATCCGAGACATAAGCAAAAACAGGGGTAATTCTCTTCTATATCAATGAACGGATCTAGCGGTAAAATAGATTTCGATATGCATTTTTTGAACTGAACTCATAATGATTAATATGTCAAAAACTACAAAAAGAATTGGTTCACGTAGGAATGAACATCGAGTACTCAAAGGAGTTATTCACGTTCAAGCAAGTTTTAACAATACCATTGTGACTGTTACAGATGTACGGGGACAAGTTTTATCTTGGTCTTCTGCCGGTGCCTGTGGATTCAAAGGCACAAGGAGAGGTACACCATTTGCTGCCCAGACTGCAGCAGAAAATGTTATTCGTACATTAATGGATCGGGGTATGGAACGAGTAGAAGTTATGATAAGTGGCCCTGGTCGGGGGAGAGATACAGCATTACGAACCATTCGTAGAAGTGGCATACTATTAAGTTTTGTACGTGACGTAACCCCTATGCCACATAATGGATGTAGACCTCCCAAAAAGAGACGTGTGTAAGAATTGAATGAATTTCAAGAGAAAGAAATGATTTAATGATCTAATCAAATAATCTTGGTATGATTCGAGATGAAATCTCAGTCTCTATTCAGACACTACGATGGAAGTGCATCGAATCCAGAGCATACAGTAAGCGTCTTCATTATGGCCGTTTTGCTCTATCCCCGCTCCGCAAGGGTCGAGCCGATACAATAGGCATCGCAATGCGAAGAGCTTTACTTGGAGAAGTAGAAGGAACATGTATCACACGTGTTAAATTGGAGAACATAAAACATGAATATTCCGCGATAATAGGTATTGAAGAATCAGTACATGACATTTTGATGAATCTAAAAGAAATTGTACTTAGAAGTGATTCGTACGGAATCCGAGAAGCTTCTATCTATATCGTTGGACCCAGAAATGTAACTGCTCAAGATATCATATTACCACCTTCTGTGAAAATAATTGATACTACACAACATATAGCTAGACTTACTAAATCAATTACTTCTGATATAAGATTACGAATTGAAAAAAATCGCGGATATATTATACATAGTCCAAATAATTATCAGGACGGAATTTTTCCTATAGATGCTGTTTTTATGCCTGTTCGCGATGCGAATTATAGTATTCATTCCTATGGGAGCGGAAATGAAATACGAGAAGTCCTTTTCCTGGAAATATGGACGAATGGGGGGTTAACTCCTAGAGAGGCACTTTACGAAGCTTCTCGAAATTTGATCGACTTATTGATTCCCTTCCTGCATGGAGAGGAACAGAACATCGATGGAATGAACAATAGAAAAGGGTCTAATATGCCTCCCTTCCCCCTTTCGCACGTATTGACTGATACGAGGGAAACGAAAGAAAAAATTGCATTTAAACATATTTTCATTGACCAATTAGAGTTACCCCCCAGAACCTATAACTGCCTCAGAAGAGCCAATATACATACATTATTGGACCTCTTAAATTACAGTCGAGAAGATCTGATGAGAATTGAACACTTCGGGAAGGAATCTGTCGAACAGGTATTGGAAGTTCTACAAAAACGTTTTGCAATTGATCCACCCAGGAATTAGTTTCGGGTTCATTAAATGGTTGGTTCCATTCCATCTCTTCATTCATTTCCTTTCCCCAAGTGTTTCTGGAGAGTCATGAGAATCATTTCATTTCAAATCTTTTACATATCTCTATTTCATGGAATATTTGAAATAAATCTCTGGCAAGATGGGTATATCTAGGGAGATATAATTTGTCTTAAAGCAACTACTCCCTAGATATATGAATAAAAAATTGAAATATTTTTGTATTCGACAGTTAGATCAAATTGGAAAAGACCTAAAGTTAAAGATTCATCAATAGGCAACGCTGCCCCAATACCTAACCAAAGGGCTACTGCAGTACCGATCAAGGATACTGTTGTAGCTACTGGACGACGAAATGGATTCTGAAATTGATTAACATTCTCTAGAAAAGGTACCGTCAATGATCCCGCGGGTACTGAGCCCATTAAAAGGACACCTAATAATTTGTTAGGTACTGTACGAAGTATTTGGAATACAGGGAAAAGATACCATTCGGGTAATATCTCCAAAGGAGTTGCAAATGGATTTGCTGGTTCACCAATCATTGATGGTTCTAGAACCGCTAAACCTATTGTACATGCAATAGTACCTAAAATTACTACTGGAAAAATATATAAAAGATCATTGGGCCAAGCGGGCTCTCCATAATAATTATGTCCCATACCTTTAGCTAATTTAGCCCTTAATACAGGATCATTCAAGTCAGGTTTCTTTGTTATTGGGATAAGTAGATCCCTATGGATCTATCCCCCGAAAGAACCGGACATGCCGATTTTGATCATCCGGCTCGAACAATAACTGGAGGGAGTATATATCACTTTTTTTCCCGTGATGGAAGACGGATTGGAAGAATAGGAACTAATAATGTCTATGATCATCCATCATTGGTAATTTTATTATTCCAGTTAAATGCTCATTACCCAAGTAAGCTCACAAATTCGATCATGATCGATATGCCTTTTGGACCATCTTAGTCCTTGTAATTTGTGTTTATCACCACGAATAGACCTCTAATAGACCTCAAAGGTTTTTTAGCATACAAGGTATTGACTTGTTATTGATCCGACCTCTCTCCTTCCTTAGATCCCTTCTTTAACTCCGATAGTTTTCCCATCGAAATGGATGCAAGGGAAATGGATGCATTTTCATACTATGAAAAGGATAAGTAAAGTCATATGGTCCAATTATTTATTATATGAAAATATTACCCCATTGACCGGATCTCACGGAGCCCTTCCTGATCCGGATTCGATCATAGAAAGAATTCTCTTGGAACGAAACAAATGGACCGATGCCTTTCTTTCCACCCAGGTGCTAAACTTCCTATTTCTGATAAGGAAATTGGGACAGAGACACATTTTACCAGAAATATTTATGTGGTAGATCGGAGAAAGTATCTGCATGGCCTAATCAATAGTTCAAGTCACACACTCCCATAATCCATATTCTCCGTCTGAGAATCTACTCCAATTATTTGTTTGTATTGGATAAATAATACTCCAAAATCGAAAGGAGAAATCCGAGGACCCTATTCTCTATTTTCTATGGATATTCCCATTTTTGAATAAGAAATATTCCTGGCGATGATATATTACCGTTGTTACTCGGAACAAGAAATTATGAATAGTTATTTCAAATCTATCTTTCCTCTCTATAAAGGACCTGAAATACCCTGCTTACGGATCATTAGAAAGTGCATTGGCATAAATACAGCAGTAAGAAGGGGTAATATGAAAGTGTGTAAACTATAAAAACGAGTCAAGGTAGATTGACCCACGCTAACACTTCCGCGTAATAACTCTACCAAAGGAGATCCTATTACAGGAATAGCCTCGGGCACACCGGTCACAATTTTCACTGCCCAATAACCAATTTGATCCCAGGGCAAAGAATAACCAGTTACACCGAAAGATACGGTCAGCACAGCTAAAATTACACCCGTGACCCAAGTTAATTCACGGGGTTTTTTGAATCCACCTGTGAGATAAACACGGAATACGTGCAGAATCATCATTAGAACCATCATACTTGCTGACCATCGATGGATTGATCGGATTAGCCAACCAAAGTTAACTTCGGTCATTAGGTATTGAACAGAGGCAAAAGCTTCTGTAACGGTCGGACGATAGTAAAAAGTCATAGCAGAACCAGTAGCTACTTGTACTAAAAAACAGGTAAGTGTGATCCCCCCTAGACAATAAAATATATTGACATGAGGAGGAACATATTTACTGGTAATATCATCCGCAATCGCCTGAATCTCGAGACGCTCTTCGAACCAATCGTATACTTTATTGAGATAGGTAAACTTCAATTCCCCCTCTGAAAACCGTACATGAGAATTTCCCTTCATACGGCTTAAACAAGAACACGCAAATGCTTTTGGACACAAATATCTAAATTGGAGAAAATATCGAGATACTTGATGGTTCGTTGCCTGACCGGCTGGGGAAATGAGGATGATTCGAAACAATCCAGCATTTCTATTAGAAGACTCTATCTATAGTGCCAAAATTTCAAATAGTGCCAAAATTTCAAGTCGGCTCATCCCTATGATAAATCACTATAGGCCCTTTGAACGATCTTTTACCCTATTCGTATGATATCAGTTCCCTAGAAAAGAACTAATATAGACGATTGATAGGAATTATCTTGTCGAGATCTCAATAGATGAATCAATCCAAACCTCAGATTTCAATTATACCCCGATGATTTTATCAAATCCCCAAAAGGTTCTTTGGGTAATAACCTTTTAATCTTCGCTCACTCGATGAAATATGCTAACTAAGAGAAATCAAATACTATATCATTCTTTTATCATAATAAGCATAATTATGAAAGGGGATAGATCCTTCGATTTATTATAGGAAATACCTCTTTCAATTTATTTATTGGAAGCCTGGTGACGAGGAAATGATAGGTACAAACCATAGTTCAAATCTTCCTGGAACATATCTATGATAGACCTCGTGCTCTAGAGATTCAATAATCTATCAATTAAATATCCAACGAGGTAGGACCATCTTGATGAAGATAACAGATCGGTCTTCTGTACTATAAATATGGATCGATTTCAACAAGTCGCACACCCATATTCCAAAAATCCTTAGAGAAAAGTAATTACACGATCAAACTATTGGAACAAGATAAGCTAAAAACTAAAAGCCCCTATTTGGTCTGAGTTTGGATCCCTCAGTTCTTCTTTTTTTTCTTCAAGAGCTCGCCGGGCGGATTTTGTAGTTCCTCTAGCCCCAACTAACCGGAATCCCATCCAATAAAACGGAAGAATTATAAATCTCCAAGATAATAGATAGGAATACTGCAAATAGAGCCATTGCAAAACCCATAAGAGGAGTAGTTCCCCATCCAGGAGCTACTTTACCATATTCCGAATTAAGCGGTCTTAAGGACGTTCCTACACCGGTTTCTCTTGGCTTTATTTTGGAAGTATTATCAACGGTCTGTGTAGCCATAGAAACTATTGTATTGGTTGAGATCTGTTAACTTTGTTATTATATCGTAAACATACCATGATATTGGATCACCTAATAATGGAAACTGCAACCTTAGTCGCCATCTCCATATCTTGTTTACTTGTGAGCTTTACTGGTTATGCCCTATACACCGCCTTTGGGCAACCCTCTGAACAACTTAGGGATCCTTTTGAGGATCACGAGGACTAATAGAGAGAATGACCTTCCCCTATGGGGAAGGTCATTCTCTCTTTGATGGGAGAAAAAGAATGAGGATTTGGAGAAGCAAAATTATTTTCCCCCTTTACCCGGAATTTTGGGTGGTTCTCGGAAGAAAATAGCGAAAAAGATTATCCCTAGGGTCGATACCAACAGGAATGTATAAACCAATGCTTCCATAGATTCGATCGTAATTTACAATTATGGAGATAGCTTTCGTACTAATATTGATTAGAGAAGAGATAAGAGCAATATCATACCACTTGTCTCTTAGTAGTTGGATCTCCCAGTTTTTGGAATGCTCCAAATTCTACTCGAGAATCCAAATCCGGGTCGATACCAGCAAAAACATCTCTGAATAGGGTTCTAGAGCCATGCCAAATGTGTCCAGAAAAGAAAAGGAGAGCAAATGTAGCATGTCCGAAAGTAAACCAACCCCTTGGACTACTACGAAAAACACCATCGGATTTTAAAGTAGCACGATCTAATTCAAAAATTTCACCTAATTGAGCACGTCTAGCATATTTTTTGACTATAGCAGGATCACCAAAACTAACCCTGTCAAGTCCACCACCATAGAACTCAACAGTTACACCTACTTGTTCAACACTATACTTTGATTCTGCCCTCCTAAAAGGCACATCGGCTTTCACAATTCCTTCTTTGTCTACCAGAACTACTGGAAATGTTTCGAAAAAGGTAGGCATACGACGTACAAAAAGCTCATTTCCCTCCTTATCTTTGAAGATAGGATGTCCTAACCAACCAACAGCTATTCCATCTCCATTGTCCATCGCACCTGCTCTGAATAACCCCCCCTTAGCTGGATTATTACCAATGTAATCATAAAAAGCGAGTTTCTCGGGAATTTTTGACCAGGCTTCCGATAGGCTCAAATTTTCGGCCAGACCGGCACGAACTCGTCGATCTATTTCTTGTTGAAAGTATCCCTGATCCCACTGGTAACGAGTGGGACCAAATAATTCGACCGGAGTAGTTGCAGAGCCATACCACATGGTTCCGGCAACAACGAAAGCTGCAAAAAACACAGCAGCAATACTGCTGGATAGGACCGTTTCAATATTCCCCATGCGTAATCCTACGTATAAACGTTGGGGAGGACGAACACTGAGATGGAATAGACCTGCTAATATACCCAATATACCCGCTGCAATATGATGAGAAGCTATTCCTCCCGGAACAAAAGGATCAAAACCTTCAGCTCCCCATGCTGGATCCACTGGTTGTATTTTTCCAGTTAGTCCATAAGGATCAGACACCCATATCCCAGGACCATACAAACCTGTTACATGAAATGCTCCAAATCCGAAACAAGCTACTCCTGAGAGGAATAAATGAATTCCAAATATTTTTGGCAAATCTAAACAAAGTTTTCCCGTACGTTCATCAAAGAATAGTTCCAGATCCCAATATACCCAATGCCAGATAGCTGCCAGAAAGCACAGGCCAGAAAAGAAGATATGTGCCAAGGCCACACCTTCATAACTCCAAATACCAGGATTAATTACAGTTTCTCCATTGATGCTCCATCCACTCCATGAATTCTTTATTCCCAAACGAGTCATAAAAGGTATAACGAACATACCTTGTCTCCACATTGGATCAAGAACAGGATCGGATGGATCAAAAACTGCTAATTCGTACAGAGTCATTGAACCGGCCCAACCAGAAACTAGAGCTGTATGCATTATATGTACAGAAATTAACCGGCCAGGATCATTCAATACGACGGTATGAACGCGATACCAAGGCAAACCCATGCAAACACCCCTTTATCGGAAAAAGTAGACACTATGTAACTTTCTCACATTGGATTGGAAGAGATAATGCTATCGAGTTAAACCCGAATCATCTCGAAGGTGAACATCTATTCACTTGGACATTGCTATAGAACAGGTTCGAAACAATTCTGTTCATACATAATAGCAGGGAGAGGCAAAGATATTTTATCGTTTGTATGTACCAATACACAATGCGGGGATTGGTCCCATTTATACTGATAAAACACATAAATACTTGTTCATTATTTGAGGAACCTGCGAAAAAAAGAGGAAACTAGATCTCCCTATTCATTCTTCCGTTCGTCTATGAACGATATCTCCTTTCCTTCCAAGTTATGGACCAGAATATACTTTCCGATAAACACGTACCAGAAGTCCATTTCTTCATATTTCTGTTGTACTTATAATCAGGATCCTGGAGATTACGTAATGCTCACTCTTAAGCTGTTCGTTTACACAATAGTGTTTTCATTTCTCTTTTTATCTTTGGATTTCTATCGAACGATCCAGGACGTAATCCCGGACGTAAAGAATAGTGAAAAAAGTCTCTAGGTTAATTGGTCTTTTCCGTAGAAAGATTCGGAGTTTTCGTTTTCAGGATCAATAGTGACCGAACGGAGAGAGAGGGATTCGAACCCTCGGTACGGATTATCCGTACTACGGATTAGCAATCCGCCGCTTTAGTCCGCTCAGCCATCTCTCCAAGATGGAAGAGTTCATGTGTAACAAAATGAATGGTGGAGTGAAGGTGTATACCATAACATGTATGGATTGTATCGATAATGTATTGTATCAATGTGGATTACCCTCAGAAAATGAATAGAGCAATTATTTAGAGAAAAAGAAATCTAGTGAATCATATTGTTCATTCCGTTCAAAATAATTCTTTTTTCCTGAACTAGAAAGCCTAGAGTTATATAACCTATTTTTATGTGATAAAAAATCCTTTTAATACTGGTTGGCCTGTTTTCGACAGAGCACCGCTGTACTTTCAATGTTTTCTATTTTCATTTGGCTTTATATCTATTTTATGTGGTATGATATTGTTTATAGTGACTGAGGGCTATAGGAACCTGACTGAGAAAATAAACAACAAAAAAACATAGAAAATGGAAGAAAAGTGATTAATCTTGACAACATTTTATTCATACATCCATCAAGTCGATGGGATCATAGGGGTGAAAGAAAACGAAATGGATCTAGAGGTTATTGCACAGCTCACTGTTCTGACTCTGATGGTTGTATCGGGCCCATTAGTAATTGTTTTATCAGCAGTTCGCAAAGGTAATCTATAATTACAATGAGCCATCTCCGGGAATGACATACTATTTACCCAAGTATTTCATCTCCGGGGATGGAGATTCATGTAATGATGAAAACGAGGTAATTATTGATAGAAACTTGAAATAGAGATTGATAACTCCCCATCTTCCTATTGGTTGGACAAAAGATCGATCCGTATGTTACAATTGGATCGTGGCGGGTATAGTTTAGTGGTAAAAGTGTGATTCGTTACATTATCAACTAAAATAGTTGAAGGATCTTTTACATGGATCTTTGATCCATCTAAAGCTCTATTTCCAGATAGGTTAAAAACCTTCCCTATGAATACCATGGTTCAGGAATAGCATACCTTCTCGTAATCTGGATATGAAATGAGAAAAGACAAACACATTTTTGATTCCAAGATAGCGACACAGAATGTTTTAAAGGTTAGAGAAATCTTTCCAATTAGAGAAATCACAGATCTATGGAGATCCAAAGATATTTTTTCATCGTGACTAAACCTTCAACATATGGATGGAAAGACCCCAGGTTGAAGCCGAATAGCTATAGAACGATGACTTTGGTTTACTTGGGTTATCGGCATTTCGTTCGAGCTCGGTGGAATTTGTTCTCCTGGGGATCGGAATCAGTAGAAATAGGGAACGAAGTAACTAGAAAGATTTGTTATTATTTGAAACTTTTCAAATTTATCTTTCTATAGGGATCATCTAGAAAGTGAGCAAGTATTCTACGATTCGGGGCCCTTCACTAAAAAAAAAATAGAGAAGGGGAGAAAAGAGAAGAAACTGACGTAGATGCTATGGGTACGATAATAAATTAGGGTTTTATTAAAAAGATAAAAAAAAAAAAAAGAGGAGAAAGAATTGAAATCTCCTTTAACAAAGATTTGATATAAATACTCCGCTTCTTCCCTCATACCGCTCTCTATCCCCCATAAAGGAGCCGAATGACATGAAATTCTCATGTTCGGTTCTGAATTAGAGGCATTGAATAATCAATGTCGACTATAACCCCTAGCCTTCCAAGCTAACGATGCGGGTTCGATTCCCGCTACCCGCTAACAGATATCTACCTATTATATTCTATCTATATAGATATAATAGGTAGATAGAAAGTGATTAAGTATATAACATAATTTCACGATGCATTCAAAATTCATTTTCCGTTTCAATGTGAAATAGATTCCATTCTTTTCCTATCCTAACCTCATTGTGAATAAAAAGGTGGATCGGGCGGGATAATGTATGCCAAAGAGAGAGAGTGAAAATAAAAAGAAAAAAAAATGTAAGAGAGAAAGAGCGTCCATCGTCTAATGGATAGGACAGAGGTCTTCTAAACCTTCGGTATAGGTTCAAATCCTATTGGACGTAATACTCTTCAATTGTTCTAATTTGTTGTGCAATGTATTGGAACAAATTCTTCAGCTCTTTTTCCTGTTCCGAATGGTTCCACTAAATTAGAAAATATTCACTTTTGTTCTTGAAGTACAAAAAGTTCAGTATGTTCCTTAAGAGCCTCTTCCAGAAGGGCTTTTGCTTCTTCCGTAAATGTACCAGTAGAACGTATAATTTCTCCGAACTGAGGTTTATTCTTTATCAAGTACTCGCGTAACCGAACGAGAAATTTTCTCACCTGTGCTATCTCTAATATATCTAGGTATCCATTCGTTCCGGTATAAATAGTAGCTATTTGTTCTTCTACTTTCAAAGGAGCCGACTGAGATTGTTTGAGCAACTCACGTAATCGTTGACCCCTTGCCAATTGATCTTGAGTAGCTTTATCAAGATCGGAAGCAAATTGTGCAAAGGCTTCCAACTCTGCAAATTGAGCTAACTCTAATTTCAATTTTCCAGCTACCTTTTTCATAGCTTTTATCTGAGCCGCGGATCCTACTCTAGATACGGAAATACCCACATTAATAGCAGGTCGGATCCCGGCATTGAATAGATCGGCCGATAAAAATATTTGTCCATCGGTAATGGAAATTACATTAGTGGGAATATAAGCTGAAACATCTCCAGCTTGAGTCTCAACTATTGGAAGAGCAGTCACACTCCCCTCACCTAATAGCGAACTTAATTTAGCTGCTCTTTCTAAGAGACGGGAATGCAAATAGAAAACATCTCCCGGATAAGCTTCTCGGCCGGGTGGTCTTCTTAATAGAAGAGACATTTGTCGATAAGCTTGTGCCTGTTTGGAGAGATCATCATAAATGATTGAAGTATGTTGTTTCTTATACATGAAGTATTCAGCCAAAGCTGCCCCTGTATAAGGAGCGAGATATTGTAATGTAGCGGGAGAATCCGCAGTTTCCGCTACCACAATGGTATATTCCATTGCGCCACGTTCTCGGAATGTATTAACTACCTGAGCCACGGAAGAAGCTTTTTGACCAATTGCTACATAGACACAGATTACATTTTGACCCTTTTGATTAAGAATAGTATCTGTAGCTACTGCTGTCTTACCGGTCTGTCTGTCCCCAATAATTAATTCTCGCTGACCACGTCCTATAGGAATCATAGAATCAATAGCAATAAGCCCCGTTTGAAGGGGTTCATATACGGAACGTCTTGATATAATACCTGGAGCGGGAGATTCAATCAGTCGAAATTCGGAAGCTGAAATTTGACCCTTGCCATCAATGGGTTGGGCTAGAGCATTTACAACACGACCCAAATACGCATCACTTACTGGTACCTGAGCAATTTTTCCCGTTGCTCTCACGGAACTGCCTTCTTGTATCGTCAAGCCATCGCCCATTAATACAGCTCCAACATTATCCGATCCCAAATTTAGGGCAATGCCTATTGTACCATCTCCAAATTCCAATAATTCCCCTGCCATTGCTTCATCAAGACCATAAATACGAGCAATGCCATCTCCTACTTGAAGTACGGTGCCAAGATTACCAACTCTTACTTCGTTATTATATTGTTCGATCTGTTTACGTATAATACTACTAATTTCGTCGAGTCGAATATTTCCCATTAGCACTCATTAATTATCTGTTGAGAAATAAGACCTATAACCACTAATCATTTGTGTTCATCATGGCTCTAAGCAGGCCAATATTGTGATCGATCGTACGGAAATGTAACTCAGTATTCAAACGACTATTCAAAGTTCCTATAGCTCTTCGTAAAGCTTGGCGAGAAACTTGTTGTCGGATCTGGTCAATTACTCTTTGCTGTTCGGAGTAAACCGTCTCATTCTTGGGATCCTCTAATTGTTCCAAATTCTCAGAAGCAGCATTGATTAGATCCTCTTTCTCTCGTTCTATCTGGGAGTCTCCATTTACCCGGATTTCATCCGCTATCATTTCCACTTCCCTTAAGCGAGCCCGAGCTTTCTCGAGCTGATCAATAGCTCCTTTACATAGTTCTTCCGAATTCTGAATAGTATTCAATATTTTCTGTTTACGGTTATCTAATAGATTACTTAATGAAAGTAGATTATCTATTCACTTCACGAATTCATAATCTCTTCCCAAACCGAACACGAATCTTTCGATTCATTCGGCTCTCCTGCTCAGTTCTTTGTTTATTCCCCAGGAACATATACGTTCCCTTCCTTCATCAACACCAAGCCTGCCCTTTCCGTTCCGTTTACGGAAGATTAGAATGAATCTATAAAAGACCGAGATCTACGAAGGGCTCTTCCAGCAAAAGGGATTTGCAATTATCAATAAAGTTTTTGTTTTTTTCTTTTCTCGTTTCCCCTTTTCTCTCCTCTTCTTCCCCCATGAAATTTGAATCAATACGTTCCGTTCAATCAATTAATTTGTGCCTTCTCCTTTTTGTTCTATCGAATAAATTCCCTTCTGTGTAGGTCGTCAATTCAGCATTGGAACTAAAATTGGATGGGAGATTGGGACTATTTTTCAGTAAATAGATAAAATTATTCCATTGATATGAATGTTATATATCGGATCAATCTCCAACTATGCCTTTTAATCCATCTCATCTTGACACAGCGGTGGAAAGAGTACCCAGTTAGTTGTGCTTAGACTTCAAGCAGTTCAGCTTTAACCATTCTAATGGTCCTCCCTCATTGGTTGGTATGAACTAAGAGTTCATTTCCCAATCAATTACGAAATGCTATAGTTCTTCGCTATTCCCCGTTCGGAAGTAATTCGTTGAGATCATGCACTTTTCTATCTCCAAAGTGCAGCTGGTTGGGCCCAGCCATATTATTCGAATATACAACTCGCACACACTCCCTTTCCAAAATAGATCAGTACACTAAGCACCACACTTAGATTTATTATATTTGTTTCTAAAATATTGGTATTTGACCCGAAACCCCCAGCGGAAGGCCAATAACTCAAGGAAATGAAAGGATCAATTACATTTTTCATACGCTCTCCCCTTATAGATAAGGATATGTTCTACAGAATTTTGTTCTTTTCTTATTTGATCCTATCTAGTTCTGGATAATAATATTTGGGATACTTAGTCCCAGGTCTTATATAAGGATAAAAAAAATTTGCTTTTCCTATCCACTCCCTTCCCTGCCGCACGCGTCATGAATCTTTCTGACCGAAGTATAGGTATAGGAAGAAAGACAATAATTCATTTGCTAATTATTCGGATCAGCCTATCCCCTAAAAGAGCAGCTGAACAAGGAAATTATTGGAGAAATACTAATGTAATGACGAGGTGTAGGGATCTTTGTTTTCAGAATCAAACAAAGGGATTTGCAAATAGAAGTGCTAGGGCCACAACTAATCCATAAATTGTTAAAGCTTCCATAAAAGCTAAACTTAGCAGTAAGGTACCTCGTATTTTACCTTCCGCTTCTGGTTGTCTCGCAATACCTTCTACAGCTTGGCCCGCAGCAGTGCCCTGACCAACACCGGGTCCAATGGAAGCAAGCCCTACAGATAATCCAGCAGCAATAACGGAAGCAGCAGAAATTAAGGGATCCATGGTAATCTCCTCTTACTAAGGTTGGGAAATAGTTGATAATACGACAGTTTCATCTGTTGAGTGTTCACCAATGGTTCAATTATGGAACGATTTCTTCCGAACAACTAAGAACCCAAAAGATTTATTGATGATCTCAAAGTGATAATATAAACGAATAGGGAAACCTATTATTCCCTATGAAAATATTTCATCATGAAAATATTTATTATTCATAATATTGAAAATACAGATTCCTTTTTATTAGACATATTAATTCTTATCACGGAAAGAGAATAGACTGCGTAAGAGCCTATAAGTAATTATATATAACATCTATAGATTATATATTAATCCATATAATCTATAAGGCTTATAATAAATATAAATGGATTAATATATAAAACGAACTATATACAAAGTAAAAATGTGAAAAAATCCTCCCCTTACTAGGAACAAAAATTGAATCGTTCTATGCCGGGGTACATTCTTTATCCGATTAGTGAACCTGTTCGATCCTTTTTTTTTCATATCTCTATACAAATGAACCAATCTGATCCGCTCTATCTGGAGATCTAATGGACGGAATTAATAGTTAACTGATGCTAAATCTTCTTACCAAGCTCTTGTTACTAAGAATTCCGATTTGCTTCTACCATAATATCAAGTCATGAGTTGGTACGATACTTAGAAAATATTCTGTCTGATCAGACAGTTATTTAGTGATTTAATGATGACCCTCCACGGATTCACCTATATAAGCTGCGGCTAGAGTTGCAAAGATCAGAGCTTGAATACCGCTAGTAAATAATCCCAGGAACATTACAGGTATAGGAACTACTAAAGGTACCAGAGAAACAGGAACAGCAACTACCAATTCGTCGGCTAATATATTTCCAGAAAGTCGAAAACTAAGTGATAAAGGTTTTGTAAAATCCTCTAAGATGTTAATTGGTAAAAGTATTGGGGTTGGCTGAATATATTTACCAAAATAACCTAACCCCTTCTTTGCAAGACCTGCATAGAAATATGCTACTGACGTAAGCGAAGCTAGAGCAACCGTAGTATTAATATCATTTGTAGGTGCGGCTAACTCCCCATGAGGTAATTTTATAATTCCCCAAGGAAGAAGAGCACCTGACCAGTTAGAAACAAAGATAAATAGAAACATAGTTCCAATAAAAGAAACCCAGGGACCATATTCTTCCTCTCCAATCTGAGTTCTGGCCAAGTCCCGAAGAAATTCGAGAATATATTCGACAAAATTTTGTCCACCGGTAGGAATGGTTTGTGGATCTCGAACAGCTATGGTAGCTGAACCTGATAAGACAGCAATTACAACCCAAGAAGTTATAAGTACCTGTGCATGAACTTGAAACCCCCCTATTTGCCAATAAAAATGTTGACCCACCTCCACACCGGATATCTCGTAGATATGATTCAGTGTGCTAATAGGAGATTGTACGATATCCATATCCATATTACCCCCTTGTAAAGATTAACTTAAAGAAGAAAATAAATGATTTTTGTCGAATGAGGGATTCCTCCATTATTTCACTCTCATCAGAATTTTTGATGTCACGAGATAATAAAATGGTTATTCCATTAAGAAGATTTTTCAATTTGGATCAGCAAACCAAACCAATAAATGAAATTTGCTCTTACGATATCTTGGATGGAATAGCAGCCAACTCAGTAAATCTTCAGGTCCTCCCCCCTTTTTTCTATTTTATTATTATTACTAATTCACTATCTATTAGCCTTTCATATAGCTATAATGACCTTAATGACCTTCCTTCGCAAATTGCTGACGTTGATCTGTTCAGGATCAATTGGATTGAAGCTATACCATCATCATTGGCTGGAATTGGGATATCTACGAGATCTGGATCACAATCTGTATCAACTAAGCAAATTGTCGGAATACCCAAAGTTCTACATTCCCCAAGAGCAATGGATTCTTCTTGTTGATTGGTAATTATCGCAATATCGGGTAAGCTCGTCATGTATCTAATCCCACCTAGATATTTGTGCAATTGGTCCAATTGTCTCTTGAGCATTGCTGCTTCTTTCTTTGGAGGTCGATTGAATCGTCCCGTATCTTGTTCTTTTTTTAAATCCTTGAACTTCTGAGGTCTCGTCTCTGTAGTAGACCAATTAGTTAACATACCACCAAGCCATTTTCTATTTACATAATGACATCGAGCTTCTGTAGCAGCTGATGCTACTAAATCAGCTGCTTGATATTTCGTACCGACTATCAGGAATTGTTTTCCCCTACCTGCTATATCAAACGCCAGATCACAAGCTTCTGATAAAGAACGAGCAGTTTTAGCCAGATTTATAATATGAGTATCTCTACGCTCTGTAAAAATGTAAGGTGCCATCTTAGGATTCCATTTCCTAGTTTTATGTCCTAAATGAACTCTTGCTTCCATCATCTCTTCCAAATAAATGTTCCAATATCTTTTGCTCATTCTCGTTCGCTTTCCTCCCCAAAATAACGAAATAACACGTAATATCTAATTATTCCAACGGAATCGATTACATCTCAAAGATTGCCTGTCTGTATAGTACGTGGTATAAACGTTCTCATTCATAGAATATTTTATATTATTCCTATTATATTATAGAATGAATATTCATGAACATAATAAGAAATCTCTTTATCAAGTAATAAGAAATCTCTTTATCAAGCAAGACTATTTATCAAGACTATTTTAATGGCTGTTTCAATATATTGTGAGAATGTTCTTGAATGGAAAAAAAAGAAACTTTGTCATGATGAAATAAAATATCTTTCACTTTGTTGCTAAATAGATTCCTATTCCCCATTATTGGATCCATTCCGTTCCGTTTCCCTGAACGGCGGATATGCTGTCCAGTACCGGCAGGTATAATCCCCCCGAGAATAACATTTTCCTTCAAGCCTTTCAACCGATCGATACGACCTTGTAGAGCAGCTTTAGCTAAGACCCGAGCAGTTTCCTGGAAACTCGCTTCGGATATAAAACTTTGAGTATTCAGAGATGCCCTTGTTATTCCCAATAACATAGTTTGATAGTAGATTGCCTCTTCCAGAGCACGATCCATTCTCTGTGCTCGTGATAATCCAATGAGTTCCCCGGGTGAAAAAACATTAGCCGTTCCATCTTCTGAAATTAATACTTTCGATGTCATTTGGCGTACAATAATCTCTATATGCTTATCACAAATTCGTACCCCTTGGGATCGATAAACTTTTTGAATCTGATTGACCAAATGAATCTGACTTTGTTCCATAGTTATCCTAGCACTGATGAATAACCCCCAAAGACTTCCAAGAAATCTTGTCATATCTCCGGTCCAATTTTCAAAACTTTCTTTCAGATTCATCGATATTGAATTATTTAAACGGGCTTCTGACAATTGTTCAACTTTAGGAAGACCTTGAATTATATCACTGGATTTGAACCTTTCATATATCAATGTTATCAATGTATCTCCTTTGTCAAGAATTTCTCCATAATGACCATGAACAGTCGCTTTTCGAGTAGCCAAATAGGGTTTAGCTGATCTAATGACTAAAGATTCCTCATCAACTGCTATTATTTGACCAGATTCGGGGAGTGGTTCATCCTCGGATATACATACACTTTCAGGAATAAATTGTCCAGGACTAACTACTGGAAATGTTTTTTTGCAGAATTCGGATGAGGAAGAGTACCAATTTGGACCCAAGAAATTGGAAATGATGTTCCTGCACGGATCGAAATTAAAAATTTTCGTATTTTCGTCCATGAAATAGTATTTAGGTACTTGGAAAGTATTGAAAGAATTGTGGAAAATGGAATGTTTCTTTGACAATACTTTTTTATAAGTTAGAAAATGGGAGGATGGAAAACGGTTGGTGATACTATGTAAATGACCCAAGAGACCCGAAAATTCAATGATTTTTCTCATAGGATCCTCTTTATTTGATTTATTTACCATATCATTACATTTTGAATCATTGAATAGAACGACTCGAAAACAGTCGGATGGTGACAGAACCATAAAGGATCCACTGTCTTCTTCCCCATTAGAAAATGAACAAATAGTTCCTTGATGCTTACTAATTAATGGACTCTCCCCATTGGAAGAGACAAGATTAGTGTAGTCCAATTTGTTATGGAACATAAAATTTGAACTTGCTTTATTGTCCCTTCTCCCCATGGAAAAAGGGGGGTATTTAATCAAGCTAATTTGAATCATATTGCTAACGATCTTATTTGTTTTTACTGAAGTAAGAGAGGCATAAGCCCCAGATTCTATAGAATCTATTTGTTCCCAATCAAATCCTAGACAAGTTCGAACCAATGGAATACTTGTGTCACTCATTACTTGGATTCGTTCACTATCTTCGTACGAAATAGAATTGCTAACTTGAATCTGCAAGTTGTCTCCTTCCCTCGATAAATCAAGGGAAAAGGGAAGGGAAAAGGGTGTTGCCATATCCGGCCCATCAGGTATTCCATATTCTACATTATAATATCCAAAAATGGAATTTCTCTGTAGAATACCACTTTTTGGTATTCTAAGAATCGCATCAGGACAAGGTATTATTCTTTTTCCCCATTCTTTATCACACTGCAATGGGACGATGAATCGATTCATTTGCTTTTTCCCCTTAATATTGTAATTCCTAGGAGAAAAGGTGACATAAATAGAGTCTCGATGCTCGTTGGATATGGTCCGATCAGTTTCTGAATAACTGAAGATTTGTTCTTCCTTCCCATAGCAGTTTGAATAACCTGATCTATGTTCCACTTGATCCACGTAAGAATCGGAAAGTGATTGATGTTTGGCAACAAAAGGTTGAACATCTACTTGATCCTGATGCTTATGAAATGGAAAGGGTACTACACTGGATCCGTATATACCTCCCGATAATATCCATAGATAACCCGTCCTGAGTATAGGATGAACATTACCGTGTACATATTCAGGTGCATGACACACATTGGTACTCCAGTGCATTTCTCCTTCTAGGTCAGAATATATATTTTTGCGAACTTTTTCCTTGAAGGAAGATGTTCTAGCACGAACTTCGGCAATAATTTGTTCCGATTCCACATATTGATCATTCTGAACCAAAAGCAAACTTTGTGGTGGAATGGTTAAGTTCTGTACTTGATCCTGGCCATCAATAGTGATGGATAAGTTATTATGACATAGATAAGCAGGATGTCCATTGCATGTACGTGTAGGATAAACCAAATTCTCATTGAATTCAATCTTTCCATTGAAAGGGGCTCGTACATGTTCTGCAATATCACCAGTAAATACCCCCCCGGTATGAAAAGTCCTTAGTGTTAGTTGAGTTCCTGGTTCCCCAATGGATTGGCCTGCAATAATACCTACTGCTTCTCCCAATTCGATCAAGTGACTGTGAGTAGTACTCCGACCATAACATAATTGACAAATCCGAGATATACTCTTGCAAGTAAAGGGGGTTCGTATATATATTGGTTGTGTTCGAGGGTTTATTAATTGATTGGCAAGTCCAACCCCAATATCCTGATTGCGCGTGGCAATGCATCTCCTATTTATATATACATCGTCTGCTAGCACACGGCCAATCAGTATTTGTGTTCGTACAAAAATTTCATTTCTGTCCCTCTCTCGACCTCGAATGGAACTTACGAAAATACCTCGGATAGTGCCACAATCTGTTCTACGTACTACGATGTGTTGAACCACTTCAACGAGTCTACGTGTGAGGTATCCAGCATCTGCTGTTCGTACAGCAGTATCCACAACTCCTTTACGAGCCCCATAACAGGAAATAATATATTCCGTTAAAGAGAGCCCTTCGCGTAAATTCCTTCGAATGGGTAGATCAATGATTTGTCCTTGAGGATCTGACATTAATCCTCTCATACCTACTAATTGGTGAACCTGAGATGTACTTCCCCTAGCTCCTGAGAAGGACATAACATGTACTGGATTTAAGGGATCAGTCATGCTAAAATTCGGATTCATTTCTTTTCTCAAATATTCACTTGTAGCATACCATATCTCGATCGATTGACGTAATTTTTCTACTGCATGTACATTCCCATAATGATTCTGTTTCTCCGAAACAGAACCTTGTTGCTCCGCATCTTGGACGAGCCATCCTTTGGAAGGTGCTGTTAAAAGATCATCAATTCCTAATGAAATAGCTGTATCAGTAGCTTGTTGAAAACCTGAAGTCTTGAGTTGATCCAAGATATGTGATGTATATGTCATTCCGAAGTGATCTATTAATCTGCTAATAAGCTTTTTAATGGCAGTTTTATCCATCACTTTATTATAAAAGGGCAAATTATCAAAGGGCAATCTAGTTCGTTCCTTCATAAGGAAAAATCTCCATATTTTCATGAGCAGGATTAAGCAATGGGTTCAAGCCGGTTATTCGAAGGCTTCCTCGATCTCTATATCTGCACTAATGAAAAGATCATAAGATCAATTACATTAGATCCTGAGAGCTGGTAGTGATTTCTTTGGGTGTTCAGAACGGGCAAAACCTTGTATGGCTTCTTCCATTTCTCGATTGAAACGAGTACGACCAACAGTTGTTCGAATGTATATATTAAGAATTTCCCCCATTCTACCTTTTCTTATTCGAAAATGTTCATGGATTTCGTGTAAGGTACCCAAAGATTCGTATTGAACCTCGATAGGGGCTTCTTGGTTTACTGAGGTAATGATACGTAAATCTACTTCCCCCCACCGGAGCCATAAGGGGCTGTATAAGTCAATTCGTTTCTGTCGATAAGCTCTGAGCACATCATCATAACTATAAAAGGAAGGTTTCTTACAGGAAAACCTTTTCTTTTCCGAGTGATACGGATGGTACCTATTCCCATAAATACCTTGATTATTTCCGACCGTTGATATATAAAGTCCAAGAAGCATATCCTGAGTCGGTATAGAAATAGGATCTCCGATAGCTGGAGACAAAAGATTTGTCTCAGAAAACATGAGTAAACGAGCTTCTGCTCTAGCTTCCAGAGATAAAGGTACATGGACAGCCATCTGATCTCCGTCAAAGTCCGCATTAAATCCTCCACAAACCGATGGATGTGAACGAATGGCACGTCCTTCTACTAAAATAGGTTGAAACGCTTGTATTCCTAATCTGTGTAAGGTAGGTGCTCGATTCAACAATACGGGATGTCCTTGCATAACCTCTTGAAGTACTTCCCATACAATGGGTCCCTTATCTCGAATCATACTTTTAGCAGCTCTTAGGTTGGGAGCAATATGTCGTCCAATGAGACTACGAATTACAAATGCTTGAAAAAGCTCTATTGCTATTTCTGAGGGTAATCCACATTGATACAATGATAGAAAGGGACCTACCACAATAACGGAACGACCTGAATAATCAACTCGTTTCCCTAGTAAATTTTCACGAGATCTTCCCTCTTTGCCTTCGATCACATCTGAGAACGATTTATAAGGCCTATCATGACTGTCTCTCATTGGTTGTCCACAGATGCCATTATCGAGAAGTGCATCTACGGCTTCCTGGATCAATTTTTTTTGACAAATAACAAATGACTCAGATCCACTTCTTGCTAATAAATTTGTAAGAGCATTATTCCGATTGATAACTCTTCGATAAAGTTCATTTAGATCTGATGAGGTAATAAGTCCACCTTCACCTAATTGAACGATTGGCCTCGGTTCGGGAGGAAGAACTGGTAATAGGCATAAGACCATCCATTTTGGTTCTATATTTGTTCGGAGAAAATGTTTAGCCAATTTCATGCGTCCAACCAGAAAATCCTTTCTTCTTCGAATTGTTTCATCCTCCCATCCATCCACAGTAAATTCTTGATCCTCCTCCAATCTATTCCATTTCAATTCCACCAAGTTCTTCCATTCCATATGTGAACGATCTATAATCATTTGCAGATCCAGACCAGTTAGTTGTTCCCTGATAGCATCTCCCCCAGTAGCTATTTCTCTCTCTTTAAATGTTCCAGAACCTCGAGCAAAGAGGTAATGAGGACGAGCAGAGAGGTAATGAGGAATAATATCTCTCCAGGATTGAATCTCATAATTGAATGTACCCCGTGATCTCAATAAAGTTGGTTTGTTAGCTATGGGCCTAGCAAGAAAAAGATTCGGATAGGTTATTCTAAGATTTCCCCCCCTCAGGATCGGACGTGAAAGTTTCCTCTCATCCGGCTCAAGTAACTATAGAAAAAAATGCACTCTTTTTCGCTCTGAAGAAAGACCGCTACTCTCTGCTCAAGTTCCAGGTGAAATTGAGTATTCCTTTACGATTCTACAACGTAGATATGGAATTATTGAGCAGTCTCCTCCCTTCCGAACAATCCATTTATTCTTGAAAAGATCTTCAATTAGGGATTTACTTGTCTTTATCTCGTTCCATTTGATCCTTTAGGTTCCTGCTTGCTCCACTTCGATGGTTACAATACTATCGATCGAAGCATATGTGCGATGAATAGACTCCTATAGCCATATCTTCGGTCCGGAATACCTCTATTCAGGGATAACCCAAGTGAAAGAGAATTACTTTTGAATTCCATTATATGAAAGAAGTGTTTTCACGAAGTTCAATTAGCAATTTTATACAGAATATCTAAACCCTGGACTAATTCCTCTTTCTCAACATCTCTTCAAGATGCTTATAATTCTGAGCTTCATGCTACTCCTCCGGAGGGACATGTCAGAGCTAAAGGCATCCCAATGAGATTGAATAGGATGACAGTTCCTTATTACGGATCTGTATGATCGGAACTTGTGATCAAGTCACACATCGCAGTATACTGGGCCTTCTAATTCTTTCCGAGTTTTAGCTAATAGATTCGCAATATAACTGGGAAGGCGTTTCAAATACCATACGTGAACCACCGGACATGCCAGTTTAATGTATCCCATTCGATATCTTCGAATTCGAGAATCAACGAATTCAACTCCACATTGTGTGCAAAATGTTGAGTCTATCTTCTCATTTCCGATCCCTGGAGAATTTCCACAAGCACAAACTCTACTTTTGATAGGTCCAAAGATTCTTTCACAAAACGATCCATCTCTTTCTGGTTTATTAGTTTCATAATGTAGAGTATAGGGTTTAGTCACCTGTCCAACTATCTCGCCATTAGGTAAAATTTTTTTGGACCAAGCACAAATCTGTTCGGGAGAAGCTAATCCAATTCGAAGTTGTTGATGTTTATTCTGGTCAATCATAAAAGATCTCGATTCATTCTGATCAAACTTCCTCCCTATCTATCTGAAAGTCTTTCTCAGATATAATAGCATGATTCAATTCTAGAGCTAAAGATCGTAATTCTCGAATGAGCAATCGGAAAGATTCTGGAGCAGTGTCAGGTTTAGGTATTGGCCCTCCAGTTATAATGGCACCAAGTACTTCATTACGAGTTCTAATATGGTCAGATTTGAGAGTAAGCATCTCTTGTAAAATATAAGCAACACCAAAACCTTCTAAAGCCCAAACTTCCATTTCTCCTACTCGTTGCCCCCCTCGTTTGGATTTTCCTCTAAGAGGTTGTTGTGTAACCCGTGCATAAGGTCCACTCGAACGTGCATGTATTTTATCATCAACTTGATGACTCAATTTCGACATATAAGCTTTTCCTATTGTAACAGGTTGTTCAAAAACATCTCCTGTTCTTCCATCGATTAATCTATGTTTTCCAGGATGATCCGGTTCGAATACCCATGGATTAGCTGTTTGCTCACTAGCTTTATAAAGCTCAGGAAACACTAGTTTTCTCGAAGCTTCTCGCTCGTATCTTTCGTCAAAAGGTGTTATTCTATAATGTTTGTTCATCAGGTTTCCTGCTAAACCGGGCAAACATTCAAAGATCTGTCCTACATTCATTCGTGAAGGTACCCCTAATGGATTCAATACCATATCAACTGGTATTCCATTTTGCAAATAGGGCATATCTTGTCTGGGCAAAACTATTGAAATAATACCTTTATTACCATGCCTTCCAGCTACTTTATCACCCACTTGTATTTTACGTTTTTGTGATATATATACGTGGACTGTTTCCGCATTATCACCGGAATCATCTACTCTATTGATCCATCTCACATCAATAACTCGACCCCTTCCACCTATAGGTGCTCTGAGACAATTTTCTCTCGCAGTGGATACCTCAATACCAAATATGGTTTGTAATAATCTTCCTTCCGGGGCACATAATGATTCTTCTGTGGTTTGAGGCGTTAATTTACCTACCAAAACATCACCTGTTTCTATCCAAGATCCTAGCATTACAAGACCATTTTCGTCCAAATGACGAAGTGAATGAGCATCTAAATGAGGTATTTCTCTAGTGATTCTTTCAGGACCCTGGCTTGTCATACAGATTTCAATCCTGTATCTTACGATATGGAAAGAGGTATAAATATCTTCATATACCAGACGTTCACTAATGAGTATTGCGTCTTCAAAATTGTATCCTTCCCATGGCATATAAGCTACTAAAACGTTTTTTCCCAAAGAGAGTTCTCCCCCTACCGTAGCCGCACCGTCCGCCAGAATTTGTCCCTTTTTTACACATTCCCCTTGACGAACTTGAGGTTTTTGATGCGTACAAGTATTGGTATTAGAACGTTGATATATAACCAATTCTGTTCGTACAGTGTCTCCATTAACCGATGAAGTAATATTTGTAGCATCGATATACTCGATCCTTCCCTCTTGTGTAGCTATAGCTACACTTCCTGAATCTAGAGCTGCTTGACCTTCCAACCCAGTTCCGGCAATGCACTTCTCGGGTCGAAAAAGTGGAACTGCTTGACGCTGCATATTAGAACCCATTAGAGCGCGATTCGCATCATTATGTTCGAGAAAAGGAATAAGGGAAACTCCAACGGAAAAATATTGGAAAGGAAAAATACTTCTGAAATGAATTTGTTCCCATGCAATAACTATAAATTCTTGTCGGTATCGAGCTGGAGTAATTTGTTCTTCTTGAATCCCTTGATTTAACGCCAAATAATTTCCCGTAGCTATCCGATAGTATTCATCCTCATCTTCTCCCGGTAATAGATAAACCATATGTTCTTCTCTCGATCTCTCAGAGATCTTATAGAATGGACTTTGTAAAGAACCGCAATGATCAATCTTTGCATGAATAGATAATGATGCAACAAGTCCAGCATTCATTCCTTCGGACGTATCGATTGGACAAATACGCCCATAATAACTGGGATGAATATCCCGTGTCCGAAAACTAGCAGTTCGCCCTGTTAAGCCCCCAGGGCCTAAATGGCTCAATTTTCGCCCATGAGCTATTTCCGTCAATGGATTAGTTTGATCCAAAAATTGGGATAAGGGATGTGAACCAAAAAAATCTTGAAAAGTGCTTTTTAATAGAGTTGAAGTTACCAAGTTCTGAGGAGTTGATCTACGCTTGGTTGCTCTGTGTATAGTTCTTCGAACTGCATCTTCCAAACGACCTAGAGCTAATCTAAATTGATTCTGTAATAAATCTGCTACAGAACGAATACGTCGATTTCTGAGGTGATCTATATCATCGAGTGTACCCATTCCAAATTTAACTCCGATAAGGTAATCCACAGCAGCCAATACATCTTGTGGTAATGAAAAAATCTCGTTCTCGGGTATATCAAGGTTCAGTTTTTGGTTCGGATTTCGTCGACCAATCTTTCCCAATTCACATCTTTGTCGGAAAAATTTTTCCTGCAATTCTTTACATAGAGACTCGGAAAATACCAAATCGCCACTTACACAGTAGAGTTTTTTATAAAACTCCAGAATGGCATTTTCCCTCGACCAAAGATATTCCTCCCTATCCCACTTCCCCTTCTTCTTCTTCAGTAAAAAGAAAAATCTTTCGGGATAGCGAGTATTGTCCAGAATCTCTTCGAGATTTAAACCCATAGCTGATAATAGAACTGGAATAGATATTTTTCGTTTTCTGCTTACACGAGCCCATATCCTTTCTCCCACATCAATCTCTAATTTCGATCTTCTTCCCCAATCTGAAATCAGAGTGCCAGTATATATATAGTTTATTCTATTATGGTCTAATTCCAAACGGTAATAAATACCGGGACTTATTAATATTTGATTCACCACGATTCTGTAAATTCCATTTACTACAAATGTTCCATGGGAATTCATTAAAGGAATATTTCCGAGAAATACAGTTTGTTTCTGTATCTTACTACTATTCCTCCGAATCGATCTTGCTGGTACATATAATTCAGAGTAATATGTAAGGGACTGATATACAGCATCTCTCTCTTTTATGAAAGGTTCTGCTAATTCATATTCATTACCAAAAAGCCTGGATTCAATTTCTTTATCTGTATCCTCAATTTTCGGAAAATTATGAAGTTCTTCCATCAAGCCCTGATCGATGAAACGACAAAATCCTTCAAATTGTATCTTACCAAATTCGGGGATTGTAAACGCTCCCTCATTTTCATCTAATCGCATTGGAAGTTTCCCATCCGTGAAAAAGTCTATTCAATTATTCCCGATTGATCTATATGGATCAATCCGACAAAAAAGATTTGGATGTATATTCAGTGTTCACTATATCCCGTGAGATTCTACCCGTATCCAGATATACTTCCAATTAGAAAAAAAAAAAAAAAGATAAGAAAAGAGGTACTTTGATACTTTCATCCAACCACGTGAAATGGAGCTATGAACGAATGAATCAAACCATTCTTAAATGTTAATCTCACTTAGAAAATTTCCTAATGAAAATAGTAAGATTGAAAGACGGAGAACAAATTAGATCCATTTACTTTATGGTTGACTTTAGCATACATCTCATACTATACTTAAAGGACGGACGAATGATTCAATCTGTCCATGGCATTCCCATATCTCGGCGACATAGCCAAGCGGTAAGGCAGAGGACTGCAAATCCTCCATCCCCAGTTCGAATCCGGGTGTCGCCTTGTTGAGGTAAGTAAATGGAAGGAAAAGTCTGTATTTCCATTACAGAACCTCTAGAGACATATTGGTACATATTACCAATATAGATAGTGAGTTACGTGCATTTTATCCCGACTCCGTCGTGAATGTACAACCCTCGAGTTAGTAATAGCAACTCGTTGGTCAATGAACAAATGGATTTCTTTATCTCTCATATCAGCTCAAACGTCCGTAACGTTCAGAATAGGTAGACCATTTCAACTTAAACTTTGCACTATCGTTAATAGTTCCCTTATCATCTCGATGATGAAATCATTCTTTTTTAGAGAACATGACCTATATGGATATAGTCGATATAACTTGGGCTGCTTTAATGGTAGTTTTTACCTTTTCCCTTTCACTCGTAGTATGGGGGAGAAGTGGACTATAATGGTAATGCTTAAGAATCAATTATTGCGTTCCTTCCAGATCATGCATGAGAATCTCTTCTGTTCCATAAGGATCCAGTAATATTTAGTCTTCATTCCAAATTGAAAGACTCTTTCCATGGAATTATTTCCTCTTTATCCCCGTAAGGGATGCGCATAATCCCTTATCATTATCATTTTCCTATGACAAATCTGATTCTCTCTAACAGGTTTTAATAAATTAGTTCTTTTCTAGAATGAGTTGATAATATTGTTTCTTCCACTGAAGAACGATCTCTCTCTTAGTAGGAATAGAAATAGTCCCTCATGTTTTACCGGATGGTTCCGAATTGATCGGATCCGATATGAATTCCGTTCTCATAAAAATATGGGACATAAGTCTAAGTAATAGATCCCTTTGCTTTTTCTTATACCATTTCAAGTTCCATATCTAATATGTACTAGAAAACGATGTTCGTACCGGAAAAAAATGTTAAACTTTGATCTTAAACAATCCGCAAGTACGTTCAGAATAAAGTCTGTCTACATTGGATCTATTTTCCAGGGGCATGAAGAAGGTGATCAGCTCCGCTCTTTTATGGTACGAGGTCCTTCATCCTACATTTACCATATATGGACAAGTACTATTAAGATATATTTCTCTATATATGGGTGTAGAAGAAGTAGTACAAAAGAAAAGGTTAGATACTTTTCCTTCGTACTACTTCTTTTTCTTCTCAAAATAAATGAAAAAGCAGCCCCTACCCTGTATTGTTGTAATATAATAGATCCCATAACCTATTTTATACTAATGATCTGGATCATTTGAATCTATCTAGTTATCAGTAATCACTCCATTTTCATAAAAATCAAGTGCTTTCACTGCTTCCACTGGCCGTTTTAACATAAAGGATAAGTAAAAAAGCAGTAGGAACTGCAAGGAACAGTGCAACAGCAATAAATCCAAGGTTATTTACTTCCATGATCTCCTGATCTTTACTTCGTTCAAAAATAGCTCGCTCGAGATTTGATCCCATAGAGATGAATCTTTCAAGATCCATGAAATAAATGTAATTGAGAAAATCGGTTCGAGTAACGGAATCTAACTAACGGATTGAATGAATTCTTCGATGGAAATAGTATAACATAATATGATCACTTTTGATAAGACTCGTAGGAAACGTGTATCAGAAAACATTCCGATCAACACATGATCATTTTGAAAGAATAGGATTCGTACGAATAAGAACCTTCTGCTACTCCAGAAGACGTTCGTCAGACATGAGAGGTATTTCGCTTGGATTTCCAAGGTTTAGATGGAATCTTTAACCTATCTGGTCCGGTGATGATATAGAAGTATCCCATATAAAATTTATCCAGAAGCCCACTCATGACCCTGGAATGAGAGAGAAGTACTAGTCTGTCTAGATCCTGACATGATCATTCTTGGAAATACAATAGAGTGTCTAGAAATCCACTGGCTATCGATCATGAAAAAGAAGTATTAGAATGAAATCAATATTCATGGAGAAGAACAGAAGGAAGATCTACTTTCAATCATTGGGAATTATCTATAGGGATCTCCGTGGGATTCCGACTTAGGAGGACTACCTCTGTGTCACCCTAAAATCTATTTATCTTCCCACGTTTTTTTATAAGAAAAATTTGATTCTTCGGGGAGGGAAGAATATTTATTGCAGATTCACAATGATGATTAGATTTTATCCCCGAAAGAAGGGTCTTTTTTCAAACTGAATTATCGATCTGGTTAATGTATCTAATGGATAGAGATACTAAATCTCTAGTATATTTATTCAACCCTATTCTCTTTTTCACTCTTCTACGGGGATTCAGAGCTGAATGGAATAACTTATTGGATCGGGACTGACGGGGCTCGAACCCGCAACTTCCGTCTTGACAGGGCGGTACTCTAACCAATTGAACTACAATCCCAATACAGTACAGTTCACCTACTATTGGATCATATTTATTCTATGGTAGGTGCTAGATAGATCGTATAGATTA